TGAAATTCCGTGTGAATCTGTGAGGACCACCTCATAAGGCTAAATATTCCTGAATGACCGATAGTGAAACAGTACCGCGAGGGAAAGGTGAAAAGAACCCCGGGAGGGGAGTGAAATAGAACATGAAACCATAAGCTTACAAGCAGTAGGAGAACGACTTAACGTTTGACTGCGTTCCTGTTGAAGAATGAGCCGGCGACTTATAGGTAATGGCTTGGTTAAGATAGTGAATATCGGAGCCGTAGCGAAAGCGAGTCTGAAAAGGGCGTTTGTCATTATTTATAGACCCGAACCCGGATGATCTAACCATGGCCAGGTTGAAACTTAGGTGATACTAAGTGGAGGACCCAACCGACTGATGTTGAAAAATCAGCGGATGAGTTGTGGTTAGGGGTGAAATGCCAATCGAATCCGGAGCTAGCTGGTTCTCCCCGAAATGCGTTTTGGCGCAGCGGTTAATGTTATAATTTAGGGGTAAAGCACTGTTTCGGTGCGGGCTGGTAAAACGGTACCAAATCGAGGCAAACTAAGAATACTAAATGAATAATTAACCAGTAAGACTGTGGGGGATAAGCTCCATTGTCAAGAGGGAAACAGCCCAGACCACCAGCTAAGGCCCCTAAATAATTACTAAGTGATAAAGGAGGTGGGAATGCTTAGACAACCAGGAGGTTTGCTTAGAAGCAGCAATCCTTTAAAGAGTGCGTAATAGCTCACTGGTCGAGTAGGCCTGCGCCGAAAATGAATGGGGCTAAGTAATTTGCCGAAGCTGTGGGATTTTATAATCGGTAGGGGAGCGTTCTGTTATAGGTTGAAGCATTAGCGAAAGCGGGTGTGGACGAAGCAGAAGTGAGAATGTCGGCTTGAGTAGCGAAAACATTGGTGAGAATCCAATGCCCCGAAAACCTAAGGTTTCCTTCGGAAGGCTCGTCCGCGGAGGGTAAGTCAGGACCTAAGGCCAGGCCGAGAGGCGTAGTCGATGGACAACAGGTTAATATTCCTGTACTATTTTTTATTGACAACGAGGGACGGAGAAGGATAGGCTAGCTGGATGTTGGTTACCAGTTTAAGCGTTCGAGGTGTTGAGAAGTAGCGAAAATACTTTGAGCTGAGGCGTGAATACGAGATGCTACGGCATTTAAGTAGTTGATTTCATACTTCCTAGAAAAGCTTGCACTGTCATAAATAAAAAATACCTGTACTATAAACCGACACAGGTGGGTAAGTAGAGAATACTAAGGGGCGCGAGATAACTCTCTCTAAGGAACTCGGCAAAATAACCCCGTAACTTTGGGAGAAGGGGTACCTTGAGAAAGGTTGCAATAACCAGGTCCAAGCGACTGTTTACCAAAAACACAGGTCTCCGCTAAGTTGTAAAACGACGTATGGAGGCTGACGCCTGCCCAGTGCCGGAAGGTTAAGGAAGTCGGTTCAATGCTGATAACTGAAGCCCCGGTGAACGGCGGCCGTAACTATAACGGTCCTAAGGTAGCGAAATTCCTTGTCGGGTAAGTTCCGACCCGCACGAAAGGCGTAACGATTTGGATACTGTCTCGGAGAGGGGCTCGGCGAAATAGACATGTCTGTGAAGATGCGGACTACCTGCACCTGGACAGAAAGACCCTATGAAGCTTTACTGTAGCTTGAAATTGACTTCGGGCTTTATTTGCGCAGGATAGGTGGGAGGCGTTGATCATATTTTTGCGGAAATATGCTAGCCGTTGGTGAGATACCACTCTTGTAAAGCTAGAATTCTAACCTTGTATCGTAAGCAGGTCAAGGAACATTTTCAGGTGGGCAGTTTGACTGGGGCGGTCGCCTCCTAAAAGGTAACGGAGGCGCACAAAGGTTTCCTCATATCGGTCAGAAATCGATAGTAGAGCGTAAAGGCATAAGGAAGCTTGACTGCGAGACCTACAAGTCGAGCAGAGACGAAAGTCGGTCTTAGTGATCTGACGGTTCCGAGTGGAAGGGCCGTCACTCAACGGATAAAAGTTACTCTAGGGATAACAGGCTGATCTCCCCCAAGAGTTCACATCGACGGGGAGGTTTGGCACCTCGATGTCGGCTCATCGCATCCTGGGGCGGTAGTACGTCCCAAGGGTTGGGCTGTTCGCCCATGAAAGCGGTACGCGAGCTGGGTTCAGAACGTCGTGAGACAGTTCGGTCCATATCCGGTGTGGGCGTTAGAGTATTGAGAGGATTCTTCTTTAGTACGAGAGGACCGAGAAGAACAGACCTCTGGTGTACCAGTTATCGTGCCAACGGTAAACGCTGGGTAGCTAAGTCTGGAAAGGATAACCGCTGAAAGCATCTAAGTGGGAAGCCCGCCTCGAGATGAGTACTCTCATCCTTTAAGGAGTAAGGTCACGGCAAGACTAGCCGTTTTGATAGGCATTAGGTCGAAGTGTAGTAATATATGAAGCCGAGATGTACTAATAGACCGAGGACTTGAATTTGACTTGTTATATTTTAATTTTGGGTGTTTTTAGCAAAATGGAACCACGTCGATCCATCTCGAACTCGAACGTGAAACATTTTTGCGGTGACAATACTGCAGGGGAAGCCTTGTGGGAAGATAACTCGATGCCCTAAATTTATTGTTGTTGTYTGTATGATATTTAAARGGTGGTTAAYTKWTAAATTGTTAGTGTATAGGRTATTAAATTAATACTTTTTAGTAAGAAATACTGTATAATACTTATTGTAAGTTCCAATTTATATAATTTTTAATTTTTAAGGTTTTATATGGCACATTCAGTTAAGATTTACGATACGTGTATTGGTTGTACTCAGTGTGTACGTGCATGTCCTACAGACGTTCTTGAAATGGTTCCTTGGGATGGTTGCCGTGCAGGTCAGATTGCATCAGCACCACGTACTGAAGATTGTGTAGGTTGTAAGCGTTGTGAAACAGCTTGTCCTACAGACTTTTTAAGTGTACGTGTTTATTTAGGCGCGGAAACTACAAGAAGTTTAGGTTTAGCTTATTAAACTTTCAGTGAGATATTTAAATTATTAAATTTAAATATCTCATTACTTTTTATATTTTGTCTGGTAGTTTATATTTTTAAAACAAAAAGTGAGGTCAATTTTATGGAATGCTTTTATGTTAATGATAGAAAATTATTTTTAAACCAATCTTTTAGCGTTAATGATTTGTTAGTTTTTTTAAACTTAAATATTGATTTGATTGTTATTGAATATAACAAAATTATCTTGCCCAAAAGTTTATGGAAACAGACTATGATAAAAAATAATGATGAAGTTGAATTTGTTACTATAGTTGGTGGTGGTTAATTTCAATTGTACTCTTTTACTCATATAGATACATATTTGTATTGTAAAAAGCTTCAAGATATTATATTATAAGTATTATAAGGCGGGCGTGGCCAAGTGGTTAAGGCAGTGGGTTGTGATTCCACCATTCGCGAGTTCAAGTCTCGTCGTTCGCCCTTTAATTTTTTGACAGTACAAAAAAATCTCATATATTTATCTCTAATCAAGACAAATATATGAGATTTTTATTAACAGTAAATGTTTCTTATACTAGCTTAGGAATCCGTAGCTATGTAAACCTTGTCCTAGGAAGTTAACTCCTAAATAGCAAATCCAAACAATAATAAAGCCTATTGAACCCAATAAGGCAGCTTTTTCACCAACCCAACCTTTTGTCAAACGTGCATGTATATATGCTGCAAAGATTAACCATGTAATTAATGCCCAAGTTTCTTTTGGATCCCAACTCCAGTAAGAACCCCATGCTTCATTTGCCCAAACGGCTCCAGCAATAATTCCAATTGTTAAAAAAGGAAATCCAAGACCTATTGTTCGATAACTCCAAGTATCAATATTTTCTAGTAATTGAATTTTAGTTTGCGAAAGATTTTTTTGGATTTTAGTATTATTAGTCGTAAATTTTTGAACCACTAAAAATAAAATTGACAATAATGATCCTAAAATTAACGTTGCATAACTAAGCATCATCATACTAACATGCATCATTAGCCAATTTGACTGTAATGCAGGTACTAGAGGGGCAGCCTCTTGCATTTGAGTTGGTAAAATTAAACTTGCAAAACTAATAATTAAAAGTGTGATTGGTAATAAAACAGCACCTAATAATTTAGTTCGAGTTTTTGTCTCTGCAACTATTAGGATAAATAGTAAGCACCAATCTAAGAATAATAAAGACTCATATAGGTTACTAAGGGGAAAATAGCCGGAAATTATCCATCTTAAGCCTAATATCAAGAAAAGTAAGAAGTTGGATGATACAACACCAAGCCAACATAAATTTGAAATTACAGGTAATTGTGGAAATCGGATACACGCCCAATAACAAATCATAGTTTTTAAAAGGATCATATAGATTCCAGTTGTAAAACTAGTATTTGTTATTAGGTCAATCCAAAGAGAGAACGCCATATTTATATTTATAATTGAGTTAAAAAAAAATAAATTAAATTTTTTAATTTAATTTTTGAACTTTGAAGCTACGATACAAAACAATTCGATTACTCAATCGAAGCTTTTTTAACCATTAGTTTCAAACCAACAATGATTGGTTTTTCACGTGTGATTAAATTTGATTTTGGTATGTTTTTAAATTCATACTCGTATCTTTTCGCTATATTAGCTAGCTCAATAGTTATTTTATATCGATTATTGGAATCTGTAACTAATTCTTCTGTTTCTTTAAGTGTTTTAAAGTTATCCATATTTTTATAGGTGATCTATTTAAAAATTTGTACTTTGATTTTGATTACGGATGGGGGGACTTGAACCCCCACAGGAAAACCTACTAGAACCTAAATCTAACGCGTCTACCAATTCCGCCACATCCGTGTTTCATATAAGAACTATAACAAAAATTTTATTAATTGTCTAGTTCTATTCAGTTTCATTATCTTCTTCACTTACTGAATTAGAGTAAAGAAAACTAGTTGATTTATTACTCAATACTGATTTTGCTAGTGAGTAAGCTTTAGTTGCTTGTACATTTCCTTTTTGCATCCAAGTAGCTTTTCTTGAATTCTTTTTTGAACGTGATGTTCGCTTTTTTGGAACGGCCATTATATTCTAGTATACTTTTATTTATTAAACTTTATATGTATACAACTATTTTGTCAGAAATGTGAGTATAAATCAAGGTAATAATTTATTTATGTTTTATATTACCTTGATTTTTACTGAGAAAATTAACCTCGTGATGCACGAATACGAGCAAGTTGTTGAAGAGCAACACGACCTACATTATATAATGCCCAAGACGCAGCAATAATTACAGGGAAAAATACAAAAACAAGACGAGTATCCATCAGGGTTTCCTTTAAGAATTAATTAATTTTTTATGTGAAATTTTATACATTCAGTACTTTATTATATACGCCATTTTGGAGTATACTTTAACATATTTGAAGGTAACTAACGTTTTTAAATATATTTTAAGAACTGTTAAAAGTTATAATACATTAATTATACGTATTTTTTATGTTTTCTTCTTTTCTTTTTTTAAATAGTATGTTTTATTTACTCTTTAATTTTAAATCGTTGTGTGGTAAAATCTAATTAAACTTATTATTAATATTAGCTTTATGGAATACGCAATTGTTGAGATTGGTGGTACTCAAGTTTGGGTACAAGAAGGGCAATATTTTGTTACAAATAAAATTTCGACAACGCCCGGTACAAATATTTCATTATCACGTGTTTTACTAATAAACAAAAATGATGAATTACATTTAGGTTATCCTTATTTAACCGATCAAAAAGTAACAGGTGAAATTGTTGAGCATTTTAAAGGAACAAAATTAATTGTTTATAAAATGAAATCAAAGAAAAAATATCGCCGTAAGAAAGGTCACCGACAATCGATGACAAAGATATTAATTAACAAAATTGGAGTTTAATTCATGGCACATAAGAAAGGTGCGGGTAGTACGAAAAACGGCCGAGATTCAAATGCATGTCGCTTAGGTGTTAAAGTCTACGGTGGTGCTGAAGTTGTTGCTGGTAACATTATTGTTCGTCAACGTGGTCTTACGTTTAAGCCAGGTACGAATGTTAAATGTGGTCGCGATTTCACACTTTATGCTATAAAAAGTGGAAAAGTAGAATTTCAATCTGTTACAAAACAGGTTAAGAAAATAAATATTGTTGTAAATTAATTTTTTCAACAACCCTTGTCTAAAACTAAACTTTGTTGTATTATTTAGCTATCTCGTTAGAGTTAGTTGTTATGCTACAGCGTCCTTAGTTCAGTTGGTAGAACGTTGGTCTCCAAAACCAAATGTCGAGGGTTCAAGTCCTTCAGGGCGTGTTTAAATTTACGTATGTTAAAATTTCATAATTTTTATTAAGTAAATAGAGTTGAATGTTTGAAAATAAGACTAATTAATCTAATTTTAAAAAAATTATTATGGCTAAAAAAGTTACTGCCATTATTAAGCTTGCTTTACCTGCTGGAAAAGCAACACCAGCACCACCAGTTGGTCCAGCTTTAGGACAGCATGGTTTAAATATTGCTGGTTTTTGTAAAGAATATAATGCAAAAACAGGTGATAAGGGTGATTTAATTGTTCCTGTAGAAATCTCTGTTTACGAAGATCGAAGCTATTCGTTTATTTTAAAAACGCCGCCGGCTTCTGTTTTACTGGTAAAAGCTGCAAAGATTCCTAAGGGTGCTGGTGAACCAAACAAAGTTGTTGTTGGTTCCATTACTACAGCGCAATTAGAAGAAATTGCAAAAGTAAAATTACCCGATTTAAATACAAATAAAATTGAAAGTGCAATGCGAATTGTTGCTGGAACTGCTAGAAACATGGGAATTACAATTGAAACTTAATTTTATTCCTGTTTCAATTAATTATTAAAAATTTTTATGAAAACTATATCAAAAAGATTAACTTTAGAAAAAAGTAAGGTGAAACAAGCATCTTATGATCTACCTTCTGCTATTAAGGTAGTTAAATCAACAACTTCTGCGAAGTTTGATGAATCTATTGAAGCACATATTTCGTTATTCATTGATCCTAAGTATGCTGATCAACAATTACGTACCACTTGTGTTTTACCGAATGGTACGGGTAAATCACTTCGTATTGGTGTTCTTTGCTCTGGTGACAAGGTTGCAGAAGCTGAAAAGGCTGGTGCGGATGTTGCTGGTAATGAAGATTTAGTTGAAGATATTGGAAAAGGTATCTTAAACTTTGACTTATTAGTTGCAACACCTGATATGATGCCTAAATTAGCTAAATTAGGGCGTGTGTTAGGTCCAAAAGGTTTAATGCCATCTCCTAAAGCTGGTACTGTTTCTACAAACTTAACTGCCACAATTAATGAGTTTAAGAAAGGTAAGTTAGAGTACCGTGCAGATAAAACTGGAATTGTACATATTAGCTTTGGTAAAGCTTCTTTTTCAGAAGAGCAATTAGTTGAGAATTTAAGTGTCTTCTACGATTCAGTCTTGAAAAATAAACCAACAGGTGTTAAAGGTAAATATGTCCGAAAATTTACCATTTGTTCAACTATGGGACCTGGTGTAATTATTGATGAGGAAGCGATTTAATTAAATAATGTTCAGTCTATTCAAATTATTTAAATAAAAACTAACTAATTATGTCAAAAGTTGATGAAATTATGGAATTACTAGAAGGTCTAACTCTTCTAGATGCATCAGATTTAGTAACAAAAATCGAAGATAAATTTGGTGTAGATGCTTCCGCTAGTGGTGGTGGTATGATGATGATGGCTGCCGGTGCTGGTGATGCTGGTGGTGCAGCAGCTGAAGAAAAAACAGAGTTCGATCTAGTTTTAACTGAATTCCCTGCAGATAAGAAAATTGCTGTATTAAAGGTTGTTCGTGGTATTACTGGTCTTGGCTTAAAAGAAGCTAAAGATATCGTAGAAGCAGTTCCAAAGACTCTTCAAGAAGGTATTAGTAAAGATGATGCTGAAAACGCTAAAAAGCAGCTTGAAGAAGCTGGTGCAAAGGTTGAATTAAAGTAATAATCTTAATTTAACTACAAAAAAAAGGATGCTTTGTCTTAATAAGACAAAGCATCCTTTTTTTTTGCTTTCATTTTAGAATAAACCTAAAGTTACTGCATCTTTAATTGGTAAACAAGCACCAATACCAAACCAAATTGCAAATGCTGTTCCGAATAGGAACACAGCCATTGCTAGTGGGCGACGGAATGGGTTCTGGAATTTGTTAACATTCTCAATGAAAGGTACCGTAATTAAGCCTGCTGGTACAGCAGCCATAGCGATAACTCCTAGTAACTTATTAGGTAGTACACGTAATAAGTTGAATGTTGGGAAGAAGTACCATTCAGGTAAAATTTCTAAAGGTGTTGCAAATGGATCTGCTTTTTCACCTAATGCTGATGGTTCTAGAACAGCTAAACCAATTAAGATTGCAAATGTTCCTAGAATTACAACAGGGAAAATGTATAGTAAATCATTTGGCCATGCTGGCTCACCATAATAGTTATGGCCCATACCTTTAGCTAACTTAGCACGTAGTTTCGGATCTGTTAAATCGGGTTTTTTAATTACACTCATTATATGTATTTTGTAGTAGTTAATTTTTTACTTAGATAATCAACGAAGACTGCTCTTTATAGAGGTCCTGAGATACCTTGCTTACGGATCATTAAGAAGTGTGTTAACATTAATACAACTGCAGCTACAGGTAAAATAAATGTATGTGCACTATAGAAACGAGTTAGGGTACTTTGACCTACAGAAACACCACCACGTAATAAGTATAAAACTGTAGTACCTACTACTGGAACAGCTTCTGGTACACCAGTTACAATTTTACATGCCCAGTAACCTACTTGATCCCATGGTAGAGAGTAACCTGTTACACCAAATGATACAGTTACTACTGCTAAGATAACACCTGTAATCCAAGTAAGTTCACGTGGCTTCTTAAAACCACCTGTTAGGTAAACACGGAATACGTGTAGTACCATCATCATTACCATCATACTTGCTGACCAACGGTGAATTGAACGGATAAGCCATCCAAAGTTAACTTGTGTCATAATGTATTCAACTGAAGCAAAAGCTTCTACTACAGTTGGACGGTAGTAAACAGTCATTGCAAAACCTGTTGCAACTTGAACTAGGAAACAAGTTAATACAATACCACCGAAACAGTAAAAGATATTTACGTGTGGCGGTACATACTTACTTGTGATATCATCGGCAATTGCCTGTACTTCTAATCTTTCTTCAAACCAGTCATAAACTTTACTCATAAAAGTTATTATTGTTAATTCTTTTTTACGCAATTAGACAAAAAATTTCACGTTCCGTTAACATACTATTATAACTTAAAATAAACTATTTACAATAATATTTTACTTCTGTTAGACTATGGATATATAAATAGTAAAAAAAGGCAAATATTCCCTATGGTAACTTTAAAAGAGCGCAATGACTATGAATCAATGGTAGTCCTTTCGTCACAATGCACAGAATTAGAACTTAAAGACATCGCTTTTACATATGCGCAACAACTTAAGCGATTAGGTGCATCTGAAATTTCCGTTGTATCTCGTGGCCGCCGTGATTTTGCTTACCCAACAAAATCAAGTAAAACAGGTTATTTTGTGGAAATGTATTTCCATTCTTCTCCTCAAGTGTTACCTTTATACGAAAATAAATTAAAATTAGATAAAAATGTTATTCGTTACCTAATTACTAATACTGATTTAGTTTAAATTGAGTTAAAGTTAATAAATTTGGTAAAAATTTTTAATTTTTAAAATACGATAGGTGGCGAAACAGGTAAACGCATCACAATTAAAATGTGACAATGAAAATTCTGAGGGTTCGATTCCCTTCCTATCTGACATGATTTATATCATAGTTAATAAAAGATGTTTTGTCTTAATAAGACAAAACATCTTTTTTTGTTATCATATGTTTTCATAATTTGAAAACGTTGTTATTCTACTAGTAGTTTCAAAATTTACACTAATAAAAATCTTTTATGACAATACTTGTTATTGGAGCAACTGGGACTTTAGGTCGTCAGGTTGTTCGTCAGGCTCTCCAAATGGGCTACCCTGTTAAATGTGGGGTTCGTAATGTCCGAAAAGCTACTTTTCTACGCGAATGGGGCGCTGAATTAGTTTATGCTGATTTGAAATTACCAGAAACATTACCCGATGCTTTAAAGGGTGTCACGGTTGTTATTGATGCTGCTACTTTACGTCCAGATGATGAATTGAGTACGGCTAAAGAAGTTGATTTAATTGGAAAACTTGCTTTAATTAAAGCTGCAAAGTGTGCAGGCATTGAGCGTTTTATCTTCTTCTCCATTATTAATAATGATAAGTTTGATTATATTCCTTTAATGAATCTAAAAGAATCAATTGAAGGAAAATTAAAAGAATCTGAAATTCCTTACACAATTTTCCAATTATCTGGTTTCTTCCAAGGTTTAATCAGCCAATATGCAGTGCCAATTTTAGATCAACAAACTGTTTGGTCAACCCAAGATACAGCAAAAATTGCTTATATGGATACACAAGATGTGGCAAAGTTCTGCCTTCGAAGTCTTGCTTTACCTGAAACGGCTAATAATACTTATATTCTTGGTGGAACAAAAAGTTGGCTTTCATCAGAGCTTATTACGGTTTGTGAAAAACTTTCTGGCCAAAAAGCCGAGGTTAGTTTTATTCCACTATTTTTATTAAACGTAGTTAGTACGCTAGCTAGTTTTTCTAAATGGAGTTGGGGTGTTACGGATCGTTTAGCTTTTGCAGAAGTTTTATCGCAAAATAGCAATTCGGAAGAAGCTATTAATGCAACGTATAAAACTTTTAATTTCCAAGCTTCAGACCTATTGAGTGTTGAGGATTATTTAAAAGAATATTTCGCAACAATGCTTAAGAAATTACGTGATTTAAATTACGATCAAACACAAGCAGCTCGAAGAAAAGATTTAACTTTTTAATCAAAGTTTTTCAATTTGCGCTATAATGAAGGTACATGAATAAATAAAGATTTAGGCTTTGATTTTATTGAGGAGGTTTTCTTGGTTAATAGCAGGATTGTTATCTTCTTTTTATTTTTATTCTATTAATTTTTATTCATTTTTTATAAATTTAAATTCTCTAACGATTCCCCTATGTTTACATTAAAGATTTTAGTATACGCCACAGTGATTTTCTTCACGTCTTTATTTATTTTTGGTTTTTTATCGAGTGATCCATCTCGTAACCCAAATCGTAAGGATTTAGAATAATCAAAAGCATAAGCCATTATTCAGTATGGTAATTTTTTTGAAGCTCACTTAATTGAGAAAAAGTGAGCTTCAAAACTCAAAAAGTACTTAGAAATTCATTTCAGCAGCTTGAACTTTCTCAAATTGCTTCTTCTTAAGAATTAATGTAATTTGTGTTAGAATGATAAAGAAACATAGAACCATGTAACCATAGATACGAGCTGGACTTTGTAAAACAATTTCTGTTTCAGTTTGACCAAAACCACCTACATTAGGGTTGTTTGTTAAAGGTTGGTCTGCCTTAACGACAACACCAGCTTTTACTAATACTTCTAGACCTTTAGGAACTGCTTGAGTTTGAGCATTTCCAGATGTGTCTTGAATTGTAATATTAAAACCACCTTTCTCTAATGTCTCGACATTAGTTACTTGACCGCTTGATGAAGCTAGGATAACGTTATTATTCGTTTTATCACCTGTCGGGTTTACTTGACCACGACCACGGTTAGCACCAACATAAATTGGGTACTTAATGAAAGCCATAGTAGAATCTGTTGCTGGATCAGGAGTAACTACCGGGAAAATAATTTCTTGGTGTTTGTCACCTGCAATTGGACCTACAACTAGGATATTTTCAGCTTTAGTACTGTATGGTGAAATATATACACCTTTGTTTTTCTTTTTAACTTCTTCCGGAATGTCTTTAGCTGGTGCCAGCTTAAAACCTTCAGGTAAGATAACTACAGCACCTACGTTTAGGCCACCTTTTGCTCCACTTGCTAAAACTTGCTTACTACTTAGGTCATAAGGAATTTTTACCACTGCTTCAAAGATTGAATTTGGTAAAACAGCTTGTGGTGTCTCGATTTCAACTGGCTTTTGTGCTAAATGACAGTTTGCACAAGCAATACGTCCATTTGCTTCACGAGGGTTAGCGTAGGCTTGCTGTGCATAAATCGGGAATGCTGTCGCAGATTCACTTGTGACAAATAGGCTTGTAATTAAACAAAAAGAAGCAAAAGCTTTCTTGATATTAGAATTAAAAATTTTCATTTTTAATTTTAGCTCAACTTTATAAGATTTAAAAGATTTCTCTTAATAGATATATTGGGTCATAAAATTTAAATTAAATTAAATTAAATAATATGTTTTTACAACATTATTAATACCCTTGTACAGATATTATAATGTTTTAACGATTTAAAATTACTAAAACTCCGGCACCAAAAACATAAAGTAGAACAATGGCACCTGATAATAATATTTGAGTTATTGGATCTGTTGATGGTGTTAAAATCGCACCGATAATTGTTGCGACTAATATAACATATTTCCATTGTTTTAGCATACTTTTGCCTGATACAACGCCCAATATCCCTAATATAATTTGAAATATAGGAATTTGAAAAGCTAATCCTGTTGTATAAAAAAGAACTAGAATAAAGTCGAAATATTGATTAAACGACCATAAAGGTTCAATTACATCTGAACTATAAGATATAAAAAACTGCAGGGCAGCAGGTATTAATACAAAATAGGAAAAACCTAGACTAATAAAGAATAGTACAGTTGATCCTATTAATAGGGGTAATATTAATTTTTTTTCACCTGAATTTAAACCAGGTATAACAAAAAATGTTAGTTGGCTTAATAAAAAAGGGCTTGTTAAAAGTATTCCTGTATAAAAAGCAATTTTTACAGTTGAAATAAAATATTCACCAGGTGACAATTGGAAGAATTTCACATTTTGTACAGGTACTTCTAATAACTGTACTATTGGTTTTATGTCAATAAAAGCAATACAAGATACGAGTATCAATATTCCTAAGACATGAAAACTACGTTGTCTTAATTCTTCAACATGTTCTGTAAAAGGTAACTCTAAGTTTAAGTTTGATTTTAATTCGGGTTGGAATTTAAAGTCTAAACTTGGGTTCATATTATCCATTTTTAGTTTATTAATTTCCATTAAACTTGTTGTGCTTGAAAAAATTGAATTTTCAAAAGCATGAAAAAATTCCTTTGACAATTAGCCAAAGGAATTTTTTCACATAATTAACTCTTTTTTATATTATAAAAAAGTTAATGCTTGTACACGGGCTGAGACTTTCTTTAATTTTTGAGAAGCCTCAATTTTTTCTTTATCCGTTTGGGCATTTTCAAGCTCAATAGAAGCTTTCTCCAGCTCGCTTTTCGCTGCTGTAAGATCACCTTCACTAACCTCTTCAACACCATTAACTAAAATTGTTACTTCATTATTTTCAACTTCAGCGAAACCGCCAAGTAAAATAATCGGTTTCCAATTATCTTCTAATTTCACACGTAAAACACCAATTTCTAATGCTGTGATTAGAGGTGCGTGATCATTTAAAATACCTAATTGGCCAGTTGTACTAGGTAAAACAACCTCTTCCGCTGGAGTATTCCAAACAATTTTATCCGGAGTAATTACACGAATTTTTAAACTCATTTAAGCTCCTTTAAAATTATTCTTTCATACCTTCAGCTTTAGCGATCGCCTCATCTACATCACCTACTAGGTAGAATGCTTGTTCAGGTAGATCATCTAATTCACCGTTAAGAATCATCTTGAAACCTTTTAAAGTATCTTCTAGTGATACGTACTTACCAGGAGAACCTGTGAAGATTTCAGCTACGAAGAATGGTTGAGATAAGAAACGTTCTAGTTTACGAGCACGCGCTACAACTGTACGATCTTCTTCTGATAATTCATCAATACCTAGAATTGCAATAATATCTTGTAATTCCTTGTAACGTTGAAGTGTTTCTTTTACGTCTTGAGCAACACCATAGTGATCTTCACCAATAATTGCTGGTTGTAGCATTGTTGAAGTAGAATCAAGTGGATCTACCGCAGGGTAAATACCTTTTGAAGCTAGACCACGAGATAGTACAGTCGTTGCATCTAAGTGAGCAAACGTTGTTGCTGGTGCTGGATCTGTTAAATCATCTGCTGGTACGTAAACCGCTTGGATTGAAGTAATAGAACCTAAGTTTGTTGATGTAATACGTTCTTGTAAACCACCCATTTCAGTTGCTAGTGTTGGTTGGTAACCTACAGCAGAAGGCATACGACCAAGAAGTGCAGATACCTCTGAACCAGCTTGTACAAAACGGAAGATGTTATCAATGAATAGTAAAACGTCTTGCTTATTAACATCACGGAAGTACTCCGCCATTGTTAAAGCACTTAAACCTACACGCATACGTGCACCAGGTGGTTCGTTCATTTGACCGTAAACAAGAGCTACTTTCGAATCAGTTAATTTAGAGTCGTTAATTACTCCAGATTCCTTCATCTCCATGTAAAGGTCATTACCTTCACGTGTACGCTCACCTACACCACCAAATACAGAAACACCACCGTGAGCCTTAGCAATGTTATTAATTAATTCCATAATTAATACAGTTTTACCTACACCAGCACCACCGAATAGACCAATTTTACCACCACGACGGTAAGGAGCTAGTAAATCTACTACCTTAATACCTGTTTCGAATACAGATGGCTTTGTTTCTAAATCAGTAAATGCAGGAGCATCACGGTGAATTGGTGAACGTTCACAGTCGTTCTCGATGTCAATACCGTTATCTACAGGAGTACCTAAGATATTGAAGATACGACCTAGAGTTGGTACACCTACAGGAACACTAATAGCAAGGCCAGTATCAACAACCTCAGCGCCACGTTGTAAACCATCAGTAGCACTCATAGATACAGCACGTACTTTATTGTCACCCAGTAATTGTTGAACTTCACATACAATCACTCTACCTTCGAAGTTAATGTTAATCGCATTGTAAATTTTAGGTAGATCACCAGAAGGGAATACCGCATCAACTACAGGGCCAATAATTTGTGTAATATATCCAGTCTTTGTACTAGTCTCAAGCATTATAATTATTTCTTACTGTTCAGATAATAAATCAGGTTTCTTTTTTAGTAATGTGCACTTAAGTGACCATTAGGTACGATACATCTATTATAGTAAGTTTCCGGACATTCGGCCAGTAGTTTTCAGCCAATTTTGCGCTTCAATATAGTTATTCGGGGCTAATTTGATAGCTTGTTGCCAGTACTCACCAGCTTTATCGAATAAGGTTTTTGCTACTTCTAAATTCTCAACTTCCGAAGCCTTAATACCTTGATAATGGTAAATTACCGCAATATTATTTAAAGCTTGAGGTAAATTTGAATTAAGTTCTAGCGCTTGATGATAATACTCTAAAGCTTTTAGGTACTTACCATTACTAGAATAAATTAAGCCAATATTGTAAAGTATATAACTTCGATCATAAGGATCTTCTTCAATCTGCAATGCCTCGTAATAATTCTCTAAAGCTTCGGCATATTCACCTTCTGATTGTGCAGACATTCCTTCGCGATAATAAAAAAAAGCTTGCTTTTCTTGTTTACTTGCAGGGAAAACTTTTAATAGGATATCTGCGATTATCGTAAAGGTTTTATCAATGAAATTATCGTTCTTTTGTATTCGACCCATTTTAAAGTTTAAATCAAATTATTTTTCAGATGTAGAATTTACTCTATCTATTAATTATAATCCTTTAAAACGAATGGTAACAGGTTTAGAATTCTTGCTCTTTTAATAGCTTTCGCTAATTCACGTTGTTGTTTTACCGTTAATTTTGTCATATAACGTGGTAAAATTTGACCTTGATCATTAATAAAAGTTTTTAATAAATTAATATCTTTATAATTAATTTTTTGATCAAGACTAATAGGGGAGATACGCTTCTTAACTTTATTTTTATAAGTAACCATATTTGATTTATTTAATTTCTTTATGAGGAGTATGAGTATTACAATAACGACAGAATTTTTTAACCTCTAATCGCTCAGGTGTATTTTTTCGGTTCTTTTTTGTTGTATATCTTGAAACGCCGTTAGATCTTTTATTCTCATTAGAACGACATTCTGTACATTCAAGAGTAATAACGATTCTAGATCCTTTAGATTTTGCCATAAAATTGGATTTTAAATTTGTTTATATTTCACATTATTTTCACACATTTAGTACATAATTCCAAGCGTTAAACATCAAAATTATTTTTGCTTGTTTAATTGTTTTAATTCAATTACAATTGATTTACAAATTCACATAAGATAAAAACAAAATAATGGCAAATCTTAAATCTGCAATTAAACGAATTGATGTTACAAAACGTAATACACTTGAAAACAAATTATACTCTTCAAATGTCAAAACTTTTACAAAGAAATACCTAGCTTCTTTAGATGAGTATAAAGAAAATCCAAACCCAGCAAATTTAGCAATCGTGACACAAAATTTATCACTTACGTTTAGTAAAATTGATAAAGCAACAAAGAAAAATATCTTCCATAAGAATACAGCAGCACGAAAGAAATCAGCTTTAACAAAAGCTTTTAGCTTTGTAAAAACAGCAAGCTAAATCTTCAAAAAAACTAGCAGTCTCTTATCTTAGTATTAGAAACAGCTAAAAATTAAATACCAGCAAGAGTTGAATTAAATACACATCAAAAATTATTTAGAATCTTTATGGACAACAAAGCCTTTGTTACGACCTTACCCGATTTTGTCGAAATCCAAAGAGCAAGTTTTTGCTGGTTTTTATCAAAAGGCTTAAGCGAAGAGCTTGAAAACTTCTCTTCTATTACCGACTTTACGAATAGTATTGAACTTACGTTTTTTGGTTACGATTATAAAATTCGAAAACCTAAGTATGACATAATTGAAGCGAAAAAACGCGACAGTACATTCGGTGTCCGAATTTACGTTCCTATGTCTATAAGCATATTTAACAACCAACCAAAAGGTATTAACAATCGAACAAATGTATCAATTGGTGAATTACCTCTAATGACGGATCGTGGTACATTCATAATTAATGGATGTGAACGTGTAGTTATTAACCAGATTGTTCGAAGTCCTGGAATTTATTATAAAGAGACCTTATCTAAAAAGGGTGAATCTTTATATAGTGCAACACTAATTCCAAATCGTGGTTCATGGTTAAATTTTGAAATTGATAAGAAAAAGCAACTAACTGTTAGTGTAGATAAAACAGATAAAATTGAAATTGCCAAATTCTTTGCTGCACTTGGTATTGAAATGAAAGAAATTTATGGTAGTTTAACACATCCTGAATTTCTTAAAAAATTCAGTATTAGCGACGACGAAACAGAAAGCGATTTAAAATCTGCAAATGCGGAGCTACAAGAATTCTTTGATACACGTATTTTTGATCCTAAATATTACAATATTGGTAATATTGGGCGTTATAAAATTAATCAACGTTTTAATTTAAACATTCCTAAGAATGTCACTGATTTAACACACCAAGATATTATTTCTATAATTGATCACTTGATTAATTTAGAGTATCAAGAAGGAACTTTAGATGATATTGATCATTTACAAAACCGACGTGTTCGTTCTGTAGGTGAATTGCTACAGACTCAATTTAGATCGGGATTAACTCGTTTAGAACGTATTTTATCTGAACGAATGACTATTTGTGATCCAAATGTATTAAAGGTGACTACCTTGGTAAATCCAAAACCGGTTATCTCAATAATGCGTGAGTTTTTTGGATCAAGTCAACTATCACAGTTTTTAGATCAAACCAACCCATTAGCAGAATTAACTCATAAAAGAAGAATAAGTGGTTTAGGGCCTGGTGGCTTTAGCCGAGATCACGTAAGTTTTGCTGTTCGTGATATTCACCCTAGTCACTATGGTCGAATTTGTCCAATTGAGACACCTGAGGGACAAAACGCAGGTTTAATTTCATCTTTATCAACTTATGCACGTGTTAATTCATTTGGTTTTATAGAAACACCATTTTTCCAAGTTCGTGATGGTGTTGTATTAAAAAATTTACCAGCTATATATTTAACAGCAGAAGAAGAAGATAATTTAAAAATCGCACCAGGCGATACTAAATTAGATAGTTCTAACCGAATTGTAAGTAAATCACTTGCTATTAGATATAAACAAGAATTTGTACTTGTTTCTTCAGTCGAAGCTGAATTAATGGCCGTATCTACAGTTCAAATTATCTCAGCTGCAACAGCATTAATACCTTTCCTAGAACATGATGATGCAAACCGTGCCCTTATGGGATCAAATATGCAACGTCAAGCTGTTCCTCTTCTATACCCAACAAAACCAATTATTGGTACTGGTTTAGAAAATCAATTAGCCTCAGACGCAGGTATTGTACAAATTAACTATAGTCCGGGCCGAGTTCATAAAGTTTCCGGTAGTATGATCCAAATTAAAGATAATTTTGGGAAAATTGCAACATACCCACTGCAAAAATATGCTCGTTCAAATCAAGATACTTGTATTAACCAACGACCTATTGTATGGGAAGGCGAATATGTTGAATCAGGTCAAATAATTGCAGACGGACCAGGAACAGAACATGGTGAATTAGCACTAGGACAAAATATTCTTGTAGCTTATATGCCTTGGGAAGGATATAACTATGAAGATGCCATTTTAGTTAGCGAACGGTTAGTTTATGCTGATTTATTTACTTCTGTGCACATCGAAAAATATGACATTGAAGTGCGTGAAACTAAAGCAGGAATTGAAGAAATTACACGAGATTTACCGAATGTTAATGAAAAATCACTTAAAAATTTAGACGAGAATGGAATTATTTTTAAAGGTATTTTCGTATCGCCAGGTGATATCTTAGTTGGTAAAGTTACGCCTTCAGAAGAATCAGATGAAATACCAGAAGGCCGTCTATTGCGTGCTATTTTTGGTGAAAAAGCAAAAGAGGTTATCGATAACTCTTTGCGAGTACCAAATGGAAGTTACGGGCGAGTATTAGATATTAGAGTCTTTACACGTGAAAATGATGATGAATTACCGGCATCAACCGATTCACTCGTACGGGTATTTTTAGCTCAGATGCGAAAGATACAAGTTGGAGATAAAATGGCAGGGCGACATGGTAATAAAGGTATCATTTCACGTATCTTACCTCGACAAGATATGCCATATTTACCCGATGGAACACCAATAGATCTAATTTTAAATCCTTTAGGAGTTCCATCTCGAATGAATGTCGGGCAACTTTTTGAAGGCTTGTTAGGTTTAGCCGGTGAAAACCTAAACAAACGATTTAAAATCGTACCTTTTGACGAAATGTATAGCCCAGAAGCATCACGAATTTTAACAAATAGCGCACTTAAGAAAGCTAGTAAAAAAACCAAGAACGATTGGCTATTTAATAACTATTCGCCAGGTCGAATTTCTCTAACAGATGGTCGGACAGGTGATATGTTTGATAATCCAATTACGGTTTGTAAAACGTACATGCTTAAGTTAGTGCATTTAGTAGATGATAAAATTCACGCACGTTCTACAGGACCTTACTCACTAGTTACTCAACAACCACTAGGGGGACGTTCTCAGCAAGGTGGTCAACGTTTTGGAGAGATGGAAGTTTGGGCATTAGAAGCTTTCGGTGCCGCATATACTTTACAAGAACTATTGACAATTAAGTCGGACGATATGCATGGCCGAAATGAAGCCCTAAATGCAATTGTAAAGGGCGAACCGATACCTAAACCAGGTATTCCGGAATCTTTTAAAGTCTTAATTTTAGAATTACAATCCTTAGGTTTAGATATTGGTATGTATAAAATTCAAAAAGATAGTTTAGGCCAAACGAATGGTCTCGAAATTGATATTATGACAAGCCAACAAAATAAAGTTTTATTCCCGACATATAAATCCGTTGAACTTACGTAATTTAAGGAAAAATTCAATTTTCTATGATTAATTCAAAACATGATTTTGACTATATAAAAATTAATTTAGCATCGTCCCAGCGAATAAAAGAATGGGGCGAACGAACTTTGCCAAATGGTCAAATAGTTGGGGAAGTAACAAAACCCGAAACGATTAACTATCGAACTTTTAAGCCTGAAATGGATGGTTTATTTTGTGAACGCGTTTTTGGTCCTGTAAAAAATTGGGAATGCTACTGTGGAAAATATAAACGTATTGAACCACTGGAGTTACTAATTTGTGAAAGATGTGGGGTTGAAGTTACTGAATCACGTGTTAGACGTCATCGCATGGGACATATTGAATTAGTTTCTTCTGTAACACATGTTTGGTATCTAAAAGGTATACCAAGTTATTTAAGCTTACTACTTAAGATGCGATTACGTACGCTGGAAGAAATAATCTATTTTAACGAATATCTTATCCTTAATAAACAAGCAAATAATGAAAATGTAGAAAATAATATTACAAACAATCTAAATTTCGAAGATTATTTATATATCTACGACGATGAAAATTTCATTTTGGAAGATAACCGTGCCAAGATTGGAGCAGAAGCTATAAAGTATCTGCTATCTAAACTGGATCTTAAAAAAGAAATTAAGAAAAATAGATTGCTATTAACTTTAATTGACCATGGATATAGAGTTTTTAATGATGAACCAAACAAGATACCATATCATCTAGATACACGTGATAAGATAATCCGACGTATTCGTTTGATTGAGAACTTCATAGCAACGGGTTCAAACCCAAGTTGGATGGTATTAGATGTAATTCCTGTAATACCACCAGGTTTAAGACCAATGGTTCAATTAGAAGGTGGTCGATTTGCGACTTCGGATTTAAATGAACTATACCGACGTGTAATAACACGAAATAACCGTTTAGCACGTTTATTAAAAATATATGCTCCAGCAATTATTGTACATAACGAAAAACGAATGTTACAAGAAGCAGTTGATGCATTAATCGATAATGGTAAGCGAGGTCGTAAAGCTTTAGGAGCCAATAACAGAGCACTAAAATCATTATCCGATATTATTGAAGGTAAACATGGCCGTTTCCGACAAAATTTATTAGGAAAACGTGTCGATTATTCAGGCCGATCTGTTATTATTGTTGGCCCATCATTAAAATTAAATCAATGTGGCTTACCACATGAGATTGCACTTGAATTATTCCAACCCTTTATTATTCAACAATTAATTGATAATGGGCTAGCAAGTAATATGAAATTAGCGAAAAAACTAATACAAACAGGCGAACCAATAATATGGGCAATTTTAGAAAATGTACTTGAAGGTCATCCAATTCTATTAAACCGTGCACCAACATTACATAGATTAGGAATTCAAGCTTTTGAACCAATATTAGTAGAAGGACGTGCAATAAGATTACACCCTTTAGTTTGTCCTGCATTTAATGCTGATTTTGATGGCGACCAAATGGCAATTCATGTTCCATTATCACTTGAAGCCCAAGCCGAAGCACGTATGTTAATGTTAGCGCCAAATAATTTCTTATCACCTGCTACAGGTGAACCAATCTTATTGCCAAGTCAAGATATGGTTCTAGGTTCTTATTACTTAACTGTTCAAACACACTTAAAAGATAAATTCGCCAATCATTACTTCGCAGATAATGCAGATGCTTTATTAGCTTACGAACAAGAAAAAATTGGTTTACATACTCCCATTTGGTTAAAAAATAACAATTTAATCACGACTAATAATATTGAAAAAGGATCAAGTCAATTAAAGACACGAATATCAGATAAAAAGAAAAACATAAAATATATAAGTACTACACCCGGTCGAATTTTACTTAATGATGTAATATCAAAAAATTTAAATTTATAAAACATGAGTAAAACAGTTAAATTTAAAAATAGCCTGTTTAATAAGAAAGAACTAAAAAACGTCATCTATACAGCATTTATAGATTACGGAACAGCCAGAGCGAGCTACTTAGCAGATGATCTTAAAGAACTAGGATTTCACTATGCTACTAAAGCAGGTATCTCAATTAGTGTTGAGGATTTAAAAGTACCACCAATAAAAAAAAGTTTACTATCGGAAGCTTATAAAGAAATTGAGACGTCAGATGCTCAATACCACCGAGGTGAAATAAATACAATTGAACGATTTCAAAACGTAATTAACACTTGGAATAACACTAGTGAAACATTGAAAGATGAGTTAGTTAGCTATTTTAAAACAACTGACCCACTAAACTCGATATATTTAATGGCTTTTTCGGGAGCACGTGGTAACTTATCACAAGTACGTCAACTTGTAGGTATGCGAGGTTTAATGTCTGATCCACAAGGTCAAATTATTGATATTCCCATTATCCATAATTTCCGAGAAGGACTGACAATCACCGATTATATTATGTCTGCCTATGGTGCTCGAAAGGGTGTTGTAGATACTGCGTTACGAACAGCAGACTCTGGTTATTTAACAAGACGTTTAATTGACGTTGCTCAAGATGTTATTATTCGTGAAGAAGATTGTTTAACGAAACGTTCAATAAATATTTACCCGAAAAATTTTAAAAAATCTGATTTTATCGAAAAAATAAGTGGTCGAATATCTGCAAGTAATGTTTTTTATCCTAATACGAAAAAGATCCTAGTCAAGAAAAATCAAGAAATTGATATTGAAATTGCAAACCGATTGTATGATGAAAATTTACACGTTTTAGGAATACGTTCACCCTTAACTTGTGAATCAACACGCTCAATTTGTCAAAAATGTTATGGCTGGAATTTATCAGGGGGTAAAGTCGTAGATCTGGGTGAAGCTGTGGGAATTATTGCAGCCCAATCAATTGGTGAACCTGGTACGCAGTTAACAATGCGAACATTCCATACAGGTGGTATCTTTACGGCTGATCCAAGTCGCCAAATCCGTTCTCAAAAATCCGGAATTGTTTCATTTAGTAAAAATATTCAGACACGCCCTGCACGAACAATGTATGGAAAAAATATACTTTTACTAGAAAAAGAAACTTTTTTAACGTTTACAGATTATAAAAATCAGAGTAGCGAAATTAAACTTAGCGCTGATAGTTCTATCTTTGTGAAAGATAACGACTTTGTTAAAGAAAAAGAATTACTCGCTGAATTACCATTAACAAATCAACAAACGACACAAGCAAAAAAAGATATTTTATCACCTGTTTCAGGTGAAATTGTATTAACAAATCAAGAAGATATTGTTTGGGTACTAAATGGTAATATTTACGATATTCCAAAAGATAGTTTATTAAATGAATTTAAAGCAAACGACGAAATTACCGAACAGGACGGTTTAATCAATTTTAAAATTAAATCGAAAAATGAGGGTATCGTCAAACTTGAAAAACACAAAATTAACAACACTTTAGAATCTCTTAAGATTTTAAACTGTTTGCAATATTTCAAGATGCCACTTTATAAAGATAAATCAACATCAAAACTTATCTTAATAAACAATAAAGGTGAGAAATACTTAATTGAAGATCTTCCTAAAGCTTTCAAATCAAAATCGGTTTTATTTGCACAAGGAACAAGTAACGTATACAGAGCACCTTCCGGTGGAGATATCTATTATAAAAGTTCAAGTTTTTATAAGGGAACCTCAACAAAAAAAGAAAAAGTGATCCAAAAAAGCGGAAAACTTTTATTCATACCAAAAGAAGTCAAAGCAATTAACAAAAATGCTGCATTATTGGAAGTCTTAAACGGCAGTGTTATTGAAGAAAAGACAGAGTTATTAAAAGGTACGGTATCTAATCTTGACGGGTTTGTTGAAACTAAAGAATCAAACAATATTATTCAACAAATTACTATTCGACCAGGTAAATTCGTCGAATACCTTTACTTGAAAGAAGAAGAGAAAAAACAATTATTAGAACTAAATAAAAAAATCTTTTTCCCAGGCGAAATCATATTCGAAGATGTTATTGTGGAATACTTAAGTTATGTGGAAATTACAAAAGTATTTAATCGATATGGTTTATTGTTAAGACCAATATATGAATTTAATATACCTAAACCAAAAGTCAATAAGAATTCAATAGTTTCTAACAAAAATACATTTTCGCCAAAACTCAATTTTTCAAACTTTGATTCTTTAAATTTTAATTCAGGTGATTTAGTAAAACAACACAAGAATCGAAATATTATTAATTCATCAATATCTTTAAATTGGGATAAGACAAAGCTCGATACAAAAACTGGATTGCAATTTAAAATCTTAAAAAATAAAAAACAAACAAATTTATTTAACCTGGTAATCATAACCAATGAAATTATAAATTTAATTAATTTTTTACCGAAGAAATTTGCAAGTGAAAAGTTAAAAATTTCTTTGCATGTAAATGAATCTCAGTTTATCGAGCCACAAACAATTCTTGGTAAAATTTCTTTATTGCCAGAACAGCAATTTTCAATCACAAAAATTAAAAAAACAGTGGACCCGTCAGCTCGTCTAATGTTAGTAAATAAGAGAAATTACGAAACTTACTATAGTGAGAAAAATAATTTTTTAGTAACAAAAGACGAGATGATCAAAGCTGGAAACAATATAACTCCTAGCTTAAAAATCAATTACTCTGGCCAAATATTAAAAGTATCCCCTTTTGCATGTAAACTTCATCGAGGAATTCCATTCTTTTTAACAAAAGAGACAGTTTTATATAAAACAAAAAATGACTTGGTAAAAGTAGGCGATACTATTGGTACGATTATTTTTGAACAAGCCGTTACAGGAGACATTGTCCAAGGTCTACCAAAAGTAGAAGAGATTTTAGAAGCTCGTAAACCACAAGATTCGGCTTTATTAGCAAATTCCCCAGGAATTGTAATAGATGTAAAAGATAACAATACGATAAACATTTTAGGTAATGCAAACTACCTAGATGACTCAAATTTGAAAAAAAGTAAGTATCAGACATATCAAATTAACCGAAAAAAGACAAAACAAAACATTATTGTTAATAAGAATGATTATCTTTATGTAGGCCAACCACTTACAGCCGGTATTGTAAGCCCACATAATTTACTAACAACATATTTTGAATACTATAAAACAATAAATTTAGAATCCGAAGCCGCATATTTAAGTTTTAGAAAAATACAAAAGTTACTAATCAATAAGGTACAAGATGTTTACGGCTCACAAGGCGTGACAATTGCCGATAAACACATTGAGGTAATTATTCGACAGATAACCTCAAAAGTTGAAGTGACTACTGCAGGATCAACACTTTTATTACCAGGCGAAGTTGTCGAATTAAGACAAATAAATTATATAAATTCAATAATGCAAAAAACAGGGAAAAAACAAGCTAACTATAAACCAATGTTACTTGGAATTACTAAAGCTTCCCTACTAACAGAAAGTTTTATTTCAGCAGCAAGTTTCCAAGAGACAACAAAAATTCTTACAGCAGCGGCTATAGAAGGTAAAATTGATTGGTTACGTGGTCTAAAAGAAAATGTTATTATTGGACGTCTAATTCCAGCAGGTACAGGATTTGATGACAAACCACAAATAAAAATGAGCTTTTCTGAAATAACGTAAAATATAGAATTTTTTGTGATACACTTGAATCATATAATTTATTAAAAGGATTATTTTATTATGGCTACTGTACAACTAGCCCAACTATTAGAAGCTGGCGTTCATTTTGGACATAAAGCAAATCGCTGGAACCCAAAGATGTTCCCATACATCTATTCAGAACGAGACGGCATCCATATCTTAGATCTTGTTCAAACATCTCAATTACTAAATGAAGCAAGCCAATTTGTAAATACAGCAGCACAAAAAGATAAAATCTTTTTATTTGTAGGAACAAAGCGACAAGCAACTGCAATTATTGAACAAGAGGCGAAGAATTGCAATTCTTACTACGTAAATCACCGTTGGCTTGGTGGTATGTTAACAAACTGGAAAACAGTTTGTACACGTATCGAAAGGTTAAAAAAACTAGAACAACAAGAACAAGACGGTATTTTTGATCTACTACCAAAAAAAGAAGTAGCTAGTACTAGAAAAGAACTAGAAAAACTTCGAATGCATTTAAACGGTATTAAAGATATGCCGAGAACACCAGATGTTATGATTGTTGTTGACCAACGTCGTGAATTAACTGCTATTAAAGAAGCTATTAGTTTAAATATACCTGTTATCTCAATTTTAGATACAAATTGCGATCCAGATATTGTAGACATTCCAATTCCAGGTAATGATGATTCAATTGGATCAATCAAATTACTTTTAAACACTTTAGGATCTAATATCTTATCGGGTCAAAATCAAAATATCGATTAAAAATCTTTAAAAATACTCATTAACTTTTTGTTAATGAGTATTTAGCGCAGATAAATGATAACAATAGAATAAAAATAAACTATAGTGGGAGTACGTTTCGATAAGATAATAATGTTTAAAATACTTTTTGCTTAAAACCATTTTATGTTACCGTTAAATTTATTAGATACTTCTATGCTATTATCTGGCATTGAAGTAGGTACTCACTACTATTGGGATATAGCAGGAATCTCACTGCATGGTGAAGTATTCATTATTAGTTGGCTTGTAATCTTCTTAATCCTAGGTGCTTCGTTCCTAGCGACTAGTAAGCTTGAGCAAATTCCACAAGGTTGGCAAAACTTTATGGAATCAGTACTTGAATTTACAACAGATATTGCACGAAACCAACTTGGTGAAAGTTTCTATCGCCCATGGGTTCCTTTTGTCAGCACATTATTCCTTTTCATCTTTGGGTGTAACTGGGCTGGTGCACTTATTCCATGGAAAGTTATCAGTTTACCTGAAGGTGAACTAGCTGCACCAACAAATGACATCAACACAACTGTTGCTCTGGCATTATTAGTTTCTGTTACTTACTTCTACGCAGGTATCAGAAAGAAAGGTTTAGGTTACTTTGGTCGTTATCTTCAACCAACACCAATTCTTCTACCGATTAATATTCTAGAAGATTTTACAAAACCTTTATCATTAAGCTTCCGACTATTTGGTAACACTTTAGCGGATGAACTGACAATTAGTGTAATTACACTATTAGTTCCGTTATTTATTCCATTACCTATTATGGGTCTTGGTATCTTTGCGAGTTCAGTACAAGCGCTTATCTTCTCAACATTAGCTGCAGCTTACATTGCTGAAGCTGTTGAATAATTTTTAAAATTTTTAACTAATTTTAAAATAGAAACTTGTTAATTTTTCACTTGGTACAACCTCATATTTACAATTAAACAATTTTATTATGGATCCTATTATCGCTGCTGCTTCTGTTATCGCTGCTGGTCTTTCTGTTGGTTTAGCTGCTATTGGTCCTGGTATTGGTCAAGGTCAAGCTGCTGGTGCTACTGTTGAAGGTATTGCTCGTCAACCTGAAGCTGAAAACAAGCTACGTGGTACTCTACTTCTAAGTTTAGCATTCATGGAGTCTTTAACAATTTACGGTCTTGTAGTATCTCTATCTCTATTATTTGCTAACCCTTTTACTAGCTAAAAAACTAATGCCAAGGTATTTAAATAAAAAATTATTTAGATGTCTTGGCTTTATTTATTGCTAATAAAACAAAAAAAACAAATAGTATAGTTATTTAGAGATTATGAACGATCAAATTTTTATTGCCCTAGCTGCTGAAGAAAAAGGTGGGTTATTTGATTTTGGTGCAACATTACCACTTGTTGCGATCGAATTCTTGCTTTTAATGTTTGTTCTAAACTTAATCTTATATAACCCATTAGTTACTCTAATTAATCAACGTAATGAATATATACTTGATAATTTAAGTAAAGCATCTGAGATGTTAACAACAGCTAATGAATTAACAACTGAATACGAAACTGAATTAAAAGCGACTAAAAAACAAGCTCAACAAGAGATTGTGGCGTCACAAAAAATTCAAAAACAAAGTTTTGAAATCGAATTAAATCTTTCTCAAAAGTATATTGATACTTTATTAGAGAAGATTTTAGGTAATTTTGCAAAAACAAAAGAAACAATTTTCGAGAAACTTGAAAGTGATAAAGTTGTTGATTCATTATGTGATCAAATGTTGGGTAAACTTTTTGCTAAAAGTTAACATTGGAATTTTATATAATTAAGAAAATATGGAACTTTTTACAGAAGCCTCGATTATTTTAGCGAGTAACGGTAGCTTCGGTATAAACACAGACATTTTTGAAACTAATTTAGTTAACCAACTAATTATCCTTGGCTCTGTAGTTTTCTTTGGACGTGACTTTCTAAGTGAATCATTAGGTCAACGACAAGCGGAAATTATTAGCGGTGTGGAAGATTCAGAAAAGCGCTTAAATGAAGCGACTACTCGTCTTGCCGAAGCAAAGAAACAGTTATCTCAAGCACGTGTGATTATGGATCAAGTTAGAAAAGAAACAAGTAGCACAAAAGCTGCTCTTCTTGAAGCTGATTATAATCAAGCAAAACTAGAACTTTCTAAGCGTTTTAGTTCAGCATCTTCAATCTTAATGTTTAGAGAACGTCAAATCTTAAGCGAAATTAAACAATACGTTTCAGTTTTAGCTTTAGAATTAGTCGTTAGCAAAATTGAGAAGAAAGCTGGTCTAGAATCAGAATTAAGTAGTTACATGCAAGAAAGTATTAATATGGTTGGCGCGGCTAGTCCAGCACCAGCATTAAGTGTTGAAATTGGAGAGGAAGCTTAATATGAGTAAAATGCTAATGTCCAAAGTGGCAGATCCTTATGCAAGTGCATTACTAAATCTGGCATCTTCAACAAATACACTTGATACAATTACCTCAGATATTAATGATCTATTAGAACTTTTTGATTCCAATGAGAATCTAGTTGGTTACTTAAGTAATCCAATGTACTCAAGAAAGTCCAAAAAAGATGTGTTAGAAAAGGTTATTGCTCCACTGTACTTTAATGAAAATACAGTACGATTCTTAATGGTACTTTTAGATAGAAGTCGAATCGATTTATTAGAATCAATTGCAGAAAAATATCTGCAAATGGTCTACGATTTTGCTGAAATTAAGATTGCCCAAGTATCATCAGCAATTCCTCTAACTCCAGATCAAGAATTAGATTTAATTTCTCGCTTACGTAATCGTACTGGTGCGAAAGAAATTAAATTAGTAACGAATGTAGACAAATCACTTTTAGGTGGCTTAAAAGTTCAAATTGGTTCAAATGTAATCGATTTAAGCTTAAAAGGTCAATTAAGAGAACTTGCTACACAACTTGATACTAATCTTTTTTAGTTCATTCGTTATAAATCAAAACATTTAAATATTGAAAACAAGGTAAGTTATGATTAATATTCGTCCTGACGAAATTAGTAATATTATTCGTCAACAAATTGAAGGCTATGATAAAGAAGTAAAAGTAAACAACGTAGGTACTGTACTACAAGTAGGTGATGGTATTGCACGTGTTTACGGTCTAGACCAAGTAATGGCTGGTGAACTTCTTGAATTTGAAGACAAGACTGTAGGTATCGCTCTAAACTTAGAGAACGATAACGTAGGTGTTGTACTTATGGGTAACGGTTTCGATATCCTAGAAGGTAGTACAGTTCGTGCTACTGGTAAAATTGCTGAAGTTGGTGTTGGTGATACAATCTTAGGTCGTATCGTAAACCCACTAGCTTTTCCAATCGATGGTAAAGGTGATATTGCTGTATCAGAAACAAAACTGATTGAAGCAATGGCTCCTGGTATTATTGAGCGTAAGTCTGTTTGTGAACCAATGCAGACTGGTATTACAGCAATTGATACAATGATTCCTATTGGTCGTGGTCAACGTGAGCTTATCATTGGTGACCGTCAAACAGGTAAAACATCAATTGCGATCGATACAATTATTAACCAAAAGACAGAAGATGTAGTTTGTGTTTATGTTGCGATTGGTCAAAAAGCTTCTTCTGTAGCACAAATTGTTACAACATTAGAAGAGAAGAGTGCATTAGATTACACAGTAATTGTAGCAGCAAATGCAAATGATCCTGCAACATTACAATATATTGCTCCTTATACTGGTGCTGCAATTGCAGAATACTTCATGTATAAAGGTAAAGCTACTTTAATCATCTATGATGATTTATCAAAGCAAGCACAAGCATACCGTCAAATGTCATTACTATTACGTCGTCCACCAGGTCGTGAAGCATACCCTGGTGATGTATTCTACTTACACTCACGTCTTCTTGAGCGTGCAGCTAAGTTAAGTGATGAGCTTGGTGGTGGTAGTATGACTGCTCTTCCTGTAATTGAAACACAAGCTGGTGATGTATCTGCATACATTCCAACAAACGTAATTTCAATTACTGATGGTCAAATCTTCTTATCAGGTGACCTATTCAACTCAGGTATTCGTCCAGCAATTAACGTTGGTATCTCAGTATCTCGTGTAGGTTCTGCAGCACAAGTTAAAGCAATGAAGCAAGTAGCAGGTAAACTGAAACTTGAGCTTGCACAATTTGCTGAGCTAGAAGCATTCTCTCAATTCGCATCGGATTTAGATAAAGCAACACAAAACCAACTTGCTCGTGGACAACGTTTACGTGAGCTATTAAAGCAATCACAAAACTCTCCACTTTCAGTAGCAGAACAAGTAGCTCTTGTTTACGCAGGTCTTAACGGTTATATCGATGAGATTCCTGTAAACATGATTAAGACTTTCAGTGCAAACCTAATCTCATACTTAGCAACATCTAAGCCTGAGTACGGTAATGCAATTGCTTCTTCTTCAAAGCTTGAAGAATCAAGTGAAAATGTTTTAAAAGCAGCTATTGAAACTGTTAAAGAAGGCGTAATGGCTTAAAACTTTGCAGATTTGATTAAAAAGAGCTAAGAAATTTAATAAATTTCTTAGTTCTTTTTTTTAAGAGGGTTTTAGCAATAAAATACACTTTTTATTTTTGATTCTTGTTACTAAAATCTACCTAAATCTAATTATTAAAACTCTTAGAACCAAATATGTCTCATTTTAGCCGCATAAAAACTTCTATTCGTGAAATCGATTTACTTAAAAAAAGCTTAGTTAACTTAAACTTAGTTTGGGAAGAGAAAGAACAAATGATCGAAGGTTACCAAGGGGAAACTCATAAGGTCAACTTAGTTATTCACCAAAAGAATAATATTGACATTGGTTTCGAAAAAACAAAAGATAACAATTATCAATTAGTAGCTGACTTAGCTTTTTGGGATCAATCAACATCAGTAGATGCTTTTTTAGATTCTTTACATAAAGAATATGCTTTAACAACAGTTTTAGAGGAAACAAAGAAACAGGGCTTTGAACAAATAAGCCAGACAACTAACCAACAAAATGGTGAAGTTGTTGTTATTGTTGAAAAATGGAATAACTAAGAACCGGTATAAACTTCCCCTTAATGGGGAAGGTTCCAAAAATATAAATCACACCAACTTAAAAAATTACTGTTTGTAAAAATAAACTGTTTATCTTTCATAAAGCATATGAATTTAGACGAATCATTGCAAAAAATAGTCAGATACGTTAACATAAGAACATATTTAAAATATTTATAATTAATTAGGATTTAAACATGTCACGTTACCGTGGACCACGCTTACGTATTATTAGACGATTAGGAGATTTACCTGGTTTTACTTCTAAAACGACTGAAAGAACATACCCACCTGGCCAACACGGCGCAGGTAAAGCAGGGAAAAAATCTTCGCTTTCAGAATATGGTATTCGTTTACAAGAAAAACAAAAATTACGTTATAACTATGGTCTAAGTGAAAGACAACTTTTTAGTTACGTAAAAGAAGCCCGACGTCTACCTGGTGCAACAGGTTCCATTTTACTACAACTGCTTGAAATGAGATTAGATAGCGTTGTTTTTAGATTAGGAATGGCACCAACAATCCCGAGTGCTCGACAAATGATTACACACGGTGGACTTAAAGTAAATGGAAAAAAGGTAAGTATCCCAAGTTTCCAGTGTAAACCAAAAGATAGCATTGAAGCAAAATCAAAGTCTGTTAAAGATATGATTACAAACTCTATGGAAGGTATTTCACGCGAAATTCCAAGCCATTTAGAATTTGATAAGGACAATTTAAAAGGAAATGTTTTATCAATTATAAACAGAGATGATGTTGGGTTACAAATTAATGAATTACTAATTGTCGAGTTTTACTCACGACGATAAAAATTACAATTTATTTATTTTTTCATATAAAAATGCTTCGTTAAAAAAAACGAAGCATTTTTTTTTCGCCAATTAGAAAAACTTACCCAAAATCAAAATTAAATAAAAATAATTTGATTAAAACCACCAACCAAAAATTGATCCAATATTTATAGGCCTGATAAGGGTAATAAAAAGAAAACTCAAGGAAAAATTGCCGAATATTAATAAAAAAATAATTATTGTTTAAAATTAAAAAATTTAATTGGGGCTTAATATGAAAAATGGTGGTATATGTTAATTAGGAGTGTATAAATAATTATATATATATTTATTTATTACATTCATCAATTACTAACTTTTTTGTTAGTAATAATAATTACAATTTTATATTGCACTAATCTCTAAGGAGGATATTCATGTCTAACTCTGTATCAGAACGTACACGAATTAAAAGCGAACGTTACGAATCTGGTGTAATCCCTTACGCTAAGATGGGTTACTGGGATGCTACTTACACAGTAAAAACTACTGATGTTCTAGCTCTATTCCGTATTTCACCACAACCAGGGGTTGACCCTGTAGAAGCTACTGCAGCAGTAGCTGGTGAGTCTTCAACTGCAACATGGACTGTTGTATGGACTGACCTACTAACAGCTTGTGATATTTACCGTGCGAAAGCATACCGTGTTGACCCTGTTCCAAACACACCTGACCAATTCTTTGGTTACATCGCATACGAATGTGATCTTTTCGAGGAAGGTTCACTTGCAAACATTACTGCATCAATCATTGGTAACGTATTTGGTTTCAAGGCTGTTAAGGCTCTTCGTCTAGAAGATATGCGTATCCCATTTGCTTACTTAAAGACTTTCCAAGGTCCAGCTACAGGTGTTGTAGTAGAGCGTGAGCGTATGGATAAGTTTGGTCGTCCTCTTCTTGGTGCTACTGTTAAGCCTAAGCTAGGTCTTTCAGGTAAGAACTACGGTCGTGTAGTATATGAAGGTCTTAAGGGTGGTCTTGATTTCCTTAAAGATGATGAGAACATTAACTCTCAAGCATTCATGCGTTGGCGTGAGCGTTTCCTTTACTGTCAAGAAGGTATCCAACGTGCTGCTGCAGCTACTGGTGAAGTTAAAGGTTCATACCTTAACGTTACTGCTGGTGATATGGAAGCAGTTTACGAGCGTTGTAACTACGCTAAAGAACTTGGTACTATCGTTGTAATGATTGACCTTGTAATGGGTTACACTGCAATTCAATCAGCAGCTAAGTGGGCTCGTAAGAATGATATGATTCTTCACCTTCACCGTGCTGGTAACTCTACATATGCACGTCAAAAGAACCACGGTATTAACTTCCGTGTAATTTGTAAGTGGATGCGTATGTCTGGTGTTGACCATATTCACGCTGGTACAATCGTTGGTAAGCTAGAAGGTGACCCTCTAATGGTTCAAGGTTTCTACGAGACACTACTATGTGTTAAGTCAGAAGTTAACCTACCTAAAGGTCTATTCTTCGCTCAAGATTGGGCTTCTCTACGTAAGTGTTTACCAGTAGCTTCTGGTGGTATTCACTGTGGTCAAATGCACCAACTACTTAACTACCTTGGTGATGACGTAGTACTACAATTCGGTGGTGGTACAATTGGTCACCCTGATGGTATCCAAGCAGGTGCGACTGCTAACCGTGTTGCTCTAGAAGCAATGGTTATGGCTCGTAACGAAGGTCGTGATTACGTAGCTGAAGGTCCTGAGATTCTTCAAGACGCTGCTAAGATGTGTGGTCCTCTTCAAACAGCTCTAGATCTATGGAAAGGTATTTCATTCAACTACACTTCTACAGATACAGCTGACTTTGCGGAAACTCCAACTGCAAACGTATAATCAAACATAAATATTTATTCTTATAATAAGGAGTTTTGAATAGTGAGACTTACACAAGGCGCTTTTTCATTTTTACCAGATTTAACTGATGAGCAAATCAAACTACAAGTAGATTACTGCATCTCTCAAGGTTGGTCAATTAACATCGAGTGGACAGATGATCCGCACCCACGTAACGTATACTGGGAACTATGGGGTCTTCCTCTTTTCGATATTAAAGATCCAGCTGCAGTAATGTACGAACTTGCAGAATGTCGTAAGGCAAATACAACTGGTTACATCAAGATGAACGGTTTTGATGCTTCAATCGGTACAGAAAGTTGTGTTATGTCATTCATCGTTCAACGTCCAACTTACGAGCCAGGTTTCTACCTTTCTCGTCAAGAGTCGTCTGGTCGTATGATCCGTTACACAATCAACTCTTACTCAACTCAAGGTAAGCCTTCTGGTGAGCGTTACTAATCTATAATATAGAATAGTAATAAAAGTAAGAGGTTATTTTTAATAACCTCTTACTTTTTTTTACACAGATACATAGAAAGAGATAATACCTTAATTTTTAATAAATATATCCCATGAACGAAATTACAAAGGCTCCAGATCATACTGTAGTAAATCTGCAAGAGGAGTATAATAAGACAGATATTCAACATATCATTGATAACTTAGAAGCTGATCTTGTTGGTTTAAAGCCAGTAAAAGCTCGTATCCGTGAAATCGCAGCACTATTATTAATTGACCGTCTAAGAAAGACTCTAGGTATGGAAGCTGGTAACCCAGGTTTACATATGTCATTTACAGGTAGTCCAGGTACAGGAAAAACACTTGTAGCTCTAAAAATGGCTGATATTCTTTACAAGCTTGGCTATATTAGAAAAGGTCACCTTTTAGAAGTAACTCGTGATGACCTAGTAGGTCAATATATTGGACATACTGCACCAAAAACGAAAGAAGTGCTTAAAAAAGCAATGGGTGGTGTTCTATTTATCGATGAGGCTTACTACCTATACAAGCCGGATAATGAAAGAGATTATGGTTCAGAAGCAATCGAAATTTTATTACAGGTAATGGAAAACCAACGAGATGATCTTGTTGTAATTCTAGCAGGTTACAAGGATAGAATGGATGTATTCTACGAATCAAACCCTGGACTTGCTTCTCGTATTGCAAACCATGTACATTTCCCAGATTACTCGCCTGTTGAACTTCTATCAATTGCAAAAATGATGCTTGAAGAACAACAGTATAAGTTAACTCCTGAAGCTGAAAATATTCTACTTGACTATATCCAGATAAGAATGGAGCAACCTTTATTTGCTAATGCACGTAGTGTGAAAAATGCCCTTGATCGTGCAAGAATGCGTCAAGCAAACCGAATCTTTGAAACAAGTGCAGACCTAGTACTAACTAAAACGGATTTAGTTACATTACTACCAGAAGATCTTCTTAAGAGTCGTCTATTTGCTAATAGATAGTCTTAATTGTCTTCTATTTGCTAATAAGTAATTAAGAATTATTACTAAACACTTTTAAAAATAAGTTTTTACTGCTAAAATCGTTTTAAATAGTCTTATAAAGTAATTAAAATACTAATGGCAAAACAATGTATGCTTCAACGTGAAGCAAAACGTCAAAAGCTTGTTAAAAAATACTCTAAAAAAAGAGAAGAAATTTTAGCAGGTTTAAAGACGTCTAAAAGTTTAACAGAAATTTTTGAGGGACAGAAAAAACTACAACGCTTACCAGTAAATAGCTCAGCGATACGCTTAACTAATAGATGTTGGAAAACTGGACGTGGTCGTGGTTTCTACCGCGATTTTGGTCTTTCAAGACATGTGCTACGTGAAATGGCACATGAATGTCTATTACCTGGTGTATTTAAAGCTAGTTGGTAAAAAAGTTTTTTCTTTAAATCAAAACATCGTATAATATAAAGTTATACGAATAGATTACCAAATAATAAATAAATCAAATGACAATTTTAATCGATTATTTTTTACTACTAGGATTTGTTTTTGCTATGGCTGCAGGTCTTTTCTTAGGATTTAAAGCAATTAAATTAATCTAATATAATAAACCGAACGTACCTTTCAAATCTAAAAAATTTGAGGTACGTTCTTTTTAGCTTTTGATTTATTATATTAAAAAAATAATCTTGCAAACACAAAAAAAAAATGGAATAACGTGATATTATGAACAATGAAGAAACGTTTGCTATAAACAAGGACTTTATTAAAGGGTCTAGAAGAATAAGTAACTATTTTTGGATTGTCCTTCTTTATACAGGTGGATTAGGCTTCTTTTTAGCCGGCTTATCTAGTTATTTTAAAAAAAACCTTATACCCTTTACGGATGTTTCCGATTTAATATTCATCCCACAAGGTATCCTACTTCTGTTTTATGGAACATTAGCAATTCTTGTAAGTACATTTATTCTACTAACAGTAATTTGGGATGTAGGTGGTGGATATAATGAATACAATAAACGTGATCAACTAGTAAGAATTGTAAGAAAAGGCTTCCCAGGTAAAAACAGAGAAATTTTTCTTGTTTATCCATTTGAAGATATTAAAACAATCGAACTGGAAGTCACAGAGGGTCTAAATCCAAAAAGAATTGTTTATTTATGTACAAAAGATGAACGAAGAATTCCTTTAACACCTGTACAGGAACCTTTAGAACTATCTTTAGTGGAAAAACAAGCAACAAACCTGGCTAAATTTTTAGACGTAAACCTAAGCTTAAAATAATTTAAAATTTTGAGAGCACCTCTTTTTCATGTATAATCAATAGGTGTGCGGGCATAGTTTAGTGGTAAAACCTTAGCCTTCCAAGCTAATGATGGGGGTTCGATTCCCCCTGCCCGCTTTTAATAAAAATCTAAGAGATCTAAAAATATAAATATTTAGAAGGAAAAATAGAACAAAGCAAATACTAAATATCGAATACTATTTGTTTTTTTAACCAATAATAAATAGAATTATTTTAATGAATTTAATAAAATAAACGATATTAAGAACTTTCATATCCAAAAATTAACATAAATACATATACAAAATAATATTTGTATTATTTTTTAATTGGTCGAGAAGGGAATCGAACCCCTGACACCGTGGTTCGTAGCCACGTGCTCTAGTCCACTGAGCTACACGACCTTGTAACTAAGATTATTATACGTTTTAAGTAGGAAAAAGTCAATTTGACTTATTAGATAAAAAATAAGATTTTATCACTACCTTTAAAAGAAAAGGTTAAGAATATTACAACTGAAAAAATACAAACGAACTCTATAGATATATAACAAAAATTGTCCGGATATAAACTTACAATAACGTGAAATTCTAAAGCTGATGAAGGGACTTGAACCCCCGACCTACTGATTACAAATCAGTTGCTCTACCAATTGAGCTACATCAGCACGTTTGTATATATATTATTTAATACTTTTGGGATTATGTCAATACCTTTAAAAAATCCAAAAATAAGGGCTAGAAATTTCAATAAATTTAGGCTTGTAATTTTTCTATTTTTTGGTAATATAAGTCTGTTAAGGAAAAAAGTTTGCGGGTATAGCTCAGTGGTAGAGCGCGACCTTGCCAAGGTCGATGCCGCGCGTTCGAATCGCGTTACCCGCTTTTTAGATCACCAACAAATTATTATTAATAAAAAAATGCAAATAAATTACCAATCTCAATGATTGATAATTTATTTGCATTTTTTTTTTAATTCTGTTATTATTAAATCATTAATGGGTCGATGCCCGAGGGGTTAAAGGGGGCGGATTGTAAATCCGCTGGCTTTGCCTACGTTGGTTCAAATCCAACTCGGCCTACTTTTTTATTTTCTAATTAGCATCTTGTAAATCACGTTTGAAGACACCAATCATTTGAGAATTACTCTTACCTGGTGCAACCATAGGGTAACAGTTTTCATCTTCGGTAACCACTACGTCAATAAGCGTAGGACCAGGGTATTCTAATAATTCTTTTAATTCACTTTCAAAATTACTCGTTTTTTCCAATTTAGCAGCCTTAATTCCATAAGACTCAGCTAACATTACAAAATTAGGAGCACCTTCTTCCATACTTGATTGAGAATAGCGTTCACCATAAAAAGATTGTTGCCATTGACGAACCATACCTTGCCAATGATTGTTAACAATAACAATTTTAACTGGTAAATTATATTGAGCAACTGTACCCAATTCTTGAATATTCATCTGGAAACTCGAATCACCGGTAATACAGACAACCATTTCATCTGGATAAGCTACTTGAATACCAATTGCAGCAGGTAAACCATAACCCATTGTACCTAAACCAGCACTAGATGCCCATTGACGAGCATCACACTGTAAAAATTGAGCAGACCACATTTGATGTTGTCCAACATCAGTAGTAAAGAACGCATTTTTAGCAATGTTATTAACAGTCGTAATAACTTCTTGAGGTGATAACGTCGTATTACTACTTGGAACAATTAATGGATATGTTTGTTTCCAACGAGTAATTCGTTTACGCCAAGGCATTGTTTGTTCTAAATCGATACTCGAATCATATACTTGTTCTTTTAAGATTTCCTGTAAAATCTTCTTTACATCACCTACTAGAGCTAATTGTGGTATTCTATTTTTACTAATCTCTGCTGGATCAATATCAATATGAATTACTTGAGCATGGCAAGCAAAATCATCCAATTTTCCAGTTACACGATCATCAAAACGTGCACCCACAGCAATTAATAAATCACATTCACTGACGGAGAAATTAGCATATGCTGTTCCATGCATCCCTAACATACCTAAAGCCAATTTATGGGAATTAGATATAGAACCTTTACCCATCAATGTCGAAGTAATTGGAATTTGGAATAAATCAACAAGTTCAAGTAGCTCATCTGCAGCATTTGATGTAATAGCACCACCACCTACATAAAGTAAGGGCTGAGATGCCTGTTTGATCATCTTTAAAGCCTGTTTTATTTGCCAACGTTTCGTTTTATATTGGAAACGATAACCTTTTTGCTGAACAACATCTTTCTGACGAACAGGAGTATAATTCTCAAATTCTTCAAGACCCACATCCTTAGGAATATCGATCAGAACAGGTCCCGGACGGCCATTTTGTGCTATATAAAAAGCTTCAGCAACAATTTGGGCCATTTTACGTGGATCACGCACAACATAAGAATGCTTTATAATTGGTAATGTAATTCCAAAAATATCTGTTTCTTGAAACGCATCTGTACCAATAAAAGCACGACCTACTTGACCTGTAATTACAACTAATGGAATAGAATCCATTTGTGCCGTCGCAATACCCGTAACTAAATTGGTTGCACCTGGACCGGAAGTTGCAAAACAAACTCCCACATCTCCTGTTGCTCGAGCATAAGCATCAGCTGCATGAACTGCTCCTTGCTCATGGCGTGCTAGGATATGCTTTATTAAATTTTGCTCTTCCCAAAAATATAACTCATCATAAAGGGGTAAAATCGCTCCACCGGGATAACCAAAGATGTAACGAGTACCATTCTGTACTAAACTGTCAAAAAGTGCAAAACCACCTGTTTTTTTAGAATTTATTGGTGTTTCATATGGCATAAGATTATAAAGTTCCTACAAATTATAAATTTAACATACCTTGGAAGACAAAAATTAAGAGACTGACAAACAAAATTAAAAAACAAAGTAAAAATACTTGAGTAAATAAATTTTTTTTAGCAAGTTTCAAAAATGGTGTTAATAAAATGACTATTAAACCACTAACACTAGTAATAAAAAAGCGTGGAAAGCGAAATACATTTTCCCAAAAAATATACATTTAGAGTTCTTATTAATAATTGGCCTTATAACTTAATAATAGTAAATTATCGAAAGTATTAAAATAGTAAAATAATTAAACAAACTAAGACACTCATTAGAGTCCTCCTGCTTAATTTTGACTAAAAAAAGTTACTAAGTATTTAAACTTAGTAACTTTTTCGTTAAAAATTTCAATCACTTACTTATTAAAGTGATGATCCTAGGCCTGAATAAGAACCGTAGATGAATGCTGCTAGTAATGCTATAACAGCTAAACCACCCACTAAAGCTACTAGCCATAAAGGAATTCGACCTGTACCTGCCATAAAGAATTCTCCTAAATTTTAATTAATTAAAGAAATAACTTGAAAATAAAACTGCTAAGACAAAAATTAAAAGAAGACCCCAGTATAAAGAAGTACGATTTAATTCAACAGGTTGTCTGTTTGGATTTGGTCCTGACATAATTGATATACTCCTATCTTTGAATAAACTGCATAGATGTAATAGCGCCTAAGAAGAAAACTGTAGGAACAGCTAATGCATGAATTGTTAACCAACGGAATGTAAAAATTGGATATGCAACGGGTTGATTTGTATTTTTTACCATAAAAGTCCTTTAAATTATAAACCTTTTGTTAAATCTTCAAGTTCTTCACGAACACTGAAACGATCGTTTACTAGAGGAACTTGTTGACGATCTTGTGTGAAGTATTCATTTGGACGTGGTGTACCAAATACATCGTAGGCTAAACCAGTTGCAATGAAAAGGAAACCTGAAACGAATAATGACGGAATTGTGATACTATGGATAATCCAATAGCGAACACTTGTAATAATATCTGAGAACGGACGTTCTCCAGTAGATCCACCAGACATAATATTTTACCTTAATGATTTCAATTAAAATTATTTTGCACAAAAAAAGTATTGGTCAATACTATTATAAAAACTATTTAGTAAAAACTATTTAGTAATATAATATGTATTTTTATCTAAAACCAACAGAAGCTTGCCATACGAAAGCTAATAGTAAGAAGAAAATCGGAATCGCTGGTAAAACATCAATAACAGGACTAAAGACTACATACGCATCAGGTAGTCTCGAAACCAGAATAGTTATCATAATTTAATTAATTTTTAATTTATAAACTTAACGTCGTTATCATAGAATTATTATAAACACATAAATTTAATTGATAGATTAAAATTTTTCTGATATATTAGGGATAACACTAAAAAATAAAAATATGGAGAAATGGCTGAGTGGTCGAAAGCGGTAGATTGCTAATCTATTGTATCTATTTATTGATACCGAGGGTTCGAATCCCTCTTTCTCCTATTGACAATTTTTTGTGAGTAAAATATAATATGTTTATACAAGGGATTGTAGTTCAATTGGTTAGAGCACCGCCCTGTCACGGCGGACGTTGCGGGTTCGAGTCCCGTCAGTCCCGTTCAATATTTATAAAAAAAATTTGTTTTTTAGGGTAAAAAGTTGCTATAATAAGGTAACTATAAACATAATTTAAAAGTAGACAAACATTATGATCGAGCCATTCTTATTTGGAATCGTTTTAGGTATGATCCCAGTATCTATAACAGGACTATTTGTTGCCGCATATTTACAATACCGACGTGGTAATCAACTAATCTAGTAAAAAGAAATTCTAATTCCTATTTATTGACAAGAACAATAATTTGCAAAAATAGAATTAGGCGACGTATTAAACATTTTGCTATATAATAAGACTTATAAGTTCTTTAATTCTCTAAATAAAATTTAATTATGGCAAACTTTGTAAAACCTTATAAAAATGACCCTTTCGTGGGACATTTATCAACACCAATTACAACATCAGCTGCAACAAGAGCAATTCTAGGTAATTTACCAGCTTATCGACCAGGATTATCTTCAACTCTACGTGGTTTAGAAGTAGGTATGGCACACGGTTACTTTTTAGTAGGCCCGTTTGCTTTATTAGGTCCTCTAAGAAATTCCAGCGTTGGTTTATTAGCAGCATTCATGTCAGCAGCAGGCTTAATAATTATTTTAAGTGTTGGTTTAGCTATCTATGGAAACGCTACATTTAGTGCAGCAGACAAAGCAGAAGGAATCCAATCAAAAAAAGGTTGGCAAGAATTTAACGGAGGCTTCACAATTGGAGCGTTTGGTGGTGCTGCATTTGCTTACTTCTTATTAACATTTGTCAAATAGAAGTTCAAATACGTCAATTTTATGTACTGAGACTAATATTTTTATAAAAAAAGTCTCTTTTACTAAAGAAAAGCCTTTTTAATTTTTCAATATAGATATATAATGTATCTATATGAAAATTAAAAAGGCGGCATAGTCAAGTTGGTAAGGCAGAGGATTGCAAATCCTTTATTCCCCAGTTCGAGTCTGGGTGCCGCCTAATCTTTTGTATAATTGGGGGCATGGTGGAATGGTAGACACGACGGACTTAAAATCCGTTGGCCGATGAGGCCGTGAGGGTTCAAGTCCCTCTGCCCCTATTAATAATAATCTACTGTTTTGCACGTAAAAACTCTGTATTAACTTGTGATTCACGAACCAGAGATACTTTACCTGTTCTAGCAATTTCGATAATACCAAATTTTGATAAAAGTTGCTCAATTGCTGCCATTTTACCAGGATCACCTGTTACCTCCAATGTCAAAGAGTTATTGGCTAGATCAACAACTTTCGCACGAAAAATATTTGCGATCTCCAAAACTTCTGCACGGGTCGATCTTGTAGTATGAACTTTCAATAACATTAATTCACGCTCCACACAAGGTAAATTCGTTATATCCTGAACCTTCAAAACATTTATAAGTTTGTATAGCTGTTTTGTTAATTGTTCAATAGTTCTATTATCACCAGGTAAAACCATAGTGATTCGTGAAATTGAAACTTGTTCCGCGGGACCTACTGCTAGACTCTCAATATTAAAACCACGGCGTGCAAATAAGCCAGAAATTCGGCTTAAAACACCGGACTCATCCTCAACTAAGACTGATAAGGTGTATTTCATATAAAATTATAAAAGTACAATTGATTAAATTTAATTATTAAATACATTCTAGTAAAAACTAATTGAATCATCAAGAAAGTTTTTTGTAAGTGAAAAAAAAATTGGCTCTGACGGGATTTGAACCTGTGACCTTGGGCTTATGAGTCCCCTGCTCTAACCACTGAGCTACAGAGCCGAAATAAATGTATTATGAATATAAGTATAATTTGTATAGCAAAAATTAGCAACAGTAAAACAAAAAAAACATGAATAAATTAAATAAGGAGTCTTTACATAAATTTCATTAAATAATTTAAAAATTACTGGCACTTCAGAATTTTCCTTTTATAATTAAAGTTAACAGAAAAAATCTGGGAAGTAAATTTATTTAAAAATTATTAACAAAGGAATTTAATAAAATGACTGCAACTTTAGAAAGACGCGAAAGCGTAAGCTTATGGGAGCGTTTCTGCTCTTGGATCACATCAACTGACAACCGTTTATACATCGGTTGGTTCGGCGTTCTTATGATCCCAACACTATTATCAGCAACAACTTGCTACATCATCGCTTTCATCGCTGCACCGCCAGTAGATATCGATGGTATCCGTGAGCCAGTAGCTGGTTCATTAATGTACGGTAACAACATCATCTCTGGTGCTGTAATCCCTTCATCAAACGCAATTGGTGTTCACTTCTACCCTGTATGGGAAGCTGCATCTGTAGATGAGTGGCTATACAACGGTGGTCCTTACCAACTAATCGTTTTACACTTCCTACTTGGCGTTTCTTGCTGGATGGGTCGTGAGTGGGAACTATCTTACCGTCTTGGTATGCGTCCTTGGATCTTCGTAGCATTCTCAGCTCCTGTAGCTGCTGCTTCAGCTGTATTCCTTGTATACCCAATTGGTCAAGGTTCATTCTCTGATGGTATGCCTCTTGGTATCTCTGGTACATTCAACTTCATGCTTGTATTCCAAGCTGAGCACAACATCTTAATGCACCCATTCCATATGGCTGGTGTTGCTGGTGTATTCGGTGGTTCTCTATTCTCAGCAATGCACGGTTCATTAGTAACTTCATCTCTAATCCGTGAAACAACTGAGTCTGAGTCATCAAACAACGGTTACAAGTTTGGTCAAGAAGAAGAAACTTACAACATCGTAGCTGCACACGGTTACTTTGGTCGTCTAATCTTCCAATATGCTTCATTCAACAACTCACGTGCACTACACTTCTTCCTAGCTGCATGGCCTGTAGTTGGTATTTGGCTAACTGCTCTTGGTGTTTCTACAATGGCATTCAACCTTAACGGTTTCAACTTCAACCAATCTGTAGTTGATTCAGAAGGTCGTGTTATCAACACATGGGCTGACATCATCAACCGTGCTGACCTAGGTATGGAAGTAATGCACGAGCGTAACGCTCACAACTTCCCTCTAGATTTAGCTGCTGGTGAAGTTCTTCCTGTAGCTGTTTCTGCTCCTGCAGTAAACGGTTAATTAGAACAATTTAACAAATTAGAAGATTTATCTTCTAATTTGTTAATTTTTTGCGTATACTAAACACACAAGCATAATACAAACAGGCATGGGAATAGAAATTTAAATTTAAGATCAACTTTGTTTTTTTAACTGGAGTAGAAGGACTTGAACCTTCGAATGGCGGAGTCAAAGTCCGCTGCCTTACCACTTGGCTATACTCCATGTAGTTATAGTATTAATTTAATCGAAAAATGAGACAATGTCAAATTTACAAAAAATGCAAAAATTATAAACCATAAAATAACAAAATTAAATGATTTATAATATCGCATAAAATTAAGAGCTTTAATTTATAAAAAATCAGCTAAAAAATTAGAAGTACACGTAAAGATAGGAATCGAGATTACTATAAATCTTTTTTATAAGGTAATACTAAATCAAGAAACGTGACTTTTAAATTTAATTTAGCACGATTGGTATCACCACCAATCATTAACTTATCTTGAATTTGAGCTAACCAAAATTGTGTATAAGAAAGATAGCTTAATAATGTACTGATCATTAAGACACCAAAACCTAAATAAATTAGAGGAATTCCGGGATCAGCTTTAATTTGAAGACCTGTTTCAGGAATATATTCAATAACTTCAAGACCACCCAATAAACTAATTTTTTCACCTAAATTAAAAGTTCCTAAAGGGGTACCTTCACTACGATAAAGAGTAAATGATCCTTCAATATTATTGCAAATAAAAATCAAACCTTCATCTTTATTTTCAGTTAAACTAGGAATCCACGTAACCCATAGATTTTTACCCTTATCGAATGATGTCAAAGGTAATTGATACAAATTATCGTTTATTTTTAAACGGATACCAATAGCATTCCAATCAGTTTGATAAAGCGTGAGCTCATTGTAACGTAACGGAAAGTTTACGGAAATCGTTTTTCGATTTAATTCTTGTCCATTTAAATTAAGAACTGATAAATCCGAATAAAATTGTTTAACATTACTAGTTGCTCCATATTCAATCCAAAAATCGTTAACCCGAATAGGATAATCAGGTACTTTACTGAAAATATTCCTATTGATCGTATTTTGAATTTGAAAAACTTCACCTTTTACAATCAATTCTTGGGCATTAAAACCACCCAGACCAGCAATAACTCCACCTAATAAGATTAGAAGCATACTAATGTGGACAACGATAGGTGCAAAACGACCGAGAATTCCTTTATAGCTATAAATGCTCAATTTCTGTTGGAAAATAATAAAATTCTTTTGTTTTAAATTTTTTAAAATTTTAAAAAAAGAAGTGTGTTGTAGAATTGAATTAAATTTTTGCTTTTTAAATTGTATAGTACTAGTTTGAAAAAACGTTTTTCTAGCAACCTTTAAAGTTGGAAGCTGCTGGACAAAAGTACAACTTAAAAGACAAGTACCAAATAAAACTAATAATGCTAAATACCACCAGGTACTATAAACATGATCTAAACCGATACCTAAAATAATTTTCCAATTCACCTCAAAAAGGTTTGATGTATCAATATAATTTAGTTTGTAATACTCAATTGTTTGATTTTGTTCAATAATCGTGCCTAATATACTAAAACCAGCGATCACTAGTAATAAAGTAATTGCTAAATTTAATTTAGCAAAATAACGAAAAAAGACTAAGTTCAAATTCATATAATTTTTTCTCCCTAAATTTTATGACGCTAAACGTACACGACCAGACAATGCCCAATCCTGCAATTGTTTTGTACGCTCTGGATCAATTTGAGAAAGTGGAATAATTTGTTCAATACCGTTTAAGATATCAGCCGTTGTAAACTCTCTTTTTTCATTGAAAGCAAAGTGCATACCTTCAATTATAGCTTGTTGAATTTCAGCACCAGAGAAACCATCAGAACGATTAGTTAATACCGTCAAATCATAATTCTCTATGTTATTAGGGCGTAATTGATTCAAGAAGACCGTAAATATTTGAGTTCGTTCAGTTTTCGAAGGTAGATTAACAAAAAAGATTTCATCAAAACGACCTTTTCGAATAATTTCAAGGGGTAGAGCATAAAAATTGTTCGCAGTAGCAACAACAAAAACTTGAGAAGTTTTTTCGGATAACCAAGTAATAAAAGTAGCGAGTACTCGACTGGAAGTTCCATTATCACCCTTATTACTTTGTTCCATAAATGCTTTATCGATTTCATCAATCCATAAAATACAAGGAGCCAAAGCTTCTGAAATTTGAATCATTTGTCGAACTCGACTTTCTGATTCACCGACAATACCACCAAATAAACGGCCAATATCTAAACGTAGAAGTGGTAATTTCCAATCATTGGCAATTGCTTTAGCTGTCAATGATTTACCTGTTCCTTGAACTCCCGCAATTAATAAACCACGTGGAACTGGTAATCCGTATAATTTTGCCTTTTCACCAAAAGATTCTTTTCGATTCGATAACCACTCTTTTAAATTTTTCAAACCACCAACATCACCAAATGTTATTGACGTAGACTGAAATTCAAGAATTTGCGTTTGACTTATAAGCTGTTGCTTTTCAACAAGTACTAATTCAAGTGTGTTATCATTTATAGTCGAATATTTTGCAATTGATTTTGAAAGAGCACGACGTATACGTTCAATGGATAAACCTTGGCAACTACGAACAAGAATTTCTAAAAAATCTGGTTCCACTGTTTGGCCTAAGGAAGTAAATAGGCGTTTTAATTCATTTCGAATCTCAACATCTGTTGGTAATTTAAATTCAACAAAAGTAATTAAATCATAAAGTTCGACAGGAATATTAACCTCAGTCGCTAAAATTACTAGAGTTTTTGGTTGAGTTTTTAGAATTCGGATCAAATTTTTTAATTTACGAGCAACAGATATATCCGTTAAGAACTTATCAAAATCTTTCAGTATAAAAAGAGCCGGTGTATCACCTGTTAGCTTTTCTACCAATTCTAGCGCTTGTAATGGATTTTTAGCTGCAAAACCTTTGTTATTAGGGTTATTTATATAACCCTCAACAAAATCCCAAGTGTAAATTGCTTTATTACCTAATTTTTTAATACATTTTCGTATTGTATATTCAATACGATCTTCTTCTAAACTCGAAATATATAAAATGGGATAACGAGCTTTTAATAATAAATTAAATTCTTCTGTAAATGCCATAGTTCTTACATTAAATGTTACTATTTAACGACTTAAACGCTTACGACCTTTTTTACGACGTGCTTGAATCACCTTTTTACCACTATGTGTTTTCATACGTGCTCGAAAACCCGATGTTCTAATAGCTTTTCGATTTGTACCAGTTAACATTTGTCTAGCCATAAGTAAACCTTTTTTTTATTAATTAATTTTTATTACCTAATGAGTTTACAGAAGATAAAAGTTTATTTTAAAATACGCTTATTTTTAAATACAAAATCTATAAAGATTTTTGAAAAGTATAAAAAAACTAGAAATCACAAGTTACTTCACTTTTTTAATGATTTGAACGTTCTTTTAGCTTTTTATAAAAATCGCGATTTTAAGATATTATAAACAGCATTATATTTGATTTCACGAGTTGTATCTACAAATAAATTAAAAGACTCGTTTTTATACTCTAATAATGGATCGAATTGACCATAGCTACGCCAACCAATCGAATCACGTAAGATATCCATCTTCTCAAGATGATTTTTCCAAGCGATATCAATTTGATTTAATAAAACAGATTTTTCTAATAGACGCATAAAGCCAGGAGTATATATTTCAAATTCAGTTTCTTTTAAATCATAACTTAACCAAAATTGATTAATAAAGAAACTACAAACCTCAGTTGTATCTAAATTTGCTACAGCATCATAATCAACTACGAAATATGGAACACCTAAAATATATGAAAGTTCTCGATTTAAAGCTTTAAACTCATTTTTATCAATCGAAGATTTGTTACTATTTGTTAATAACTTTAGATCACGAACTAAAGAACTAATTAAATCTTCACCATAAAAAAGCATCTCAGCACGAACACTCTTATATTCTAAAATAGTTTGTCGCTCACGAAATATAGCTTGTCTCTGATTATTTAAAATTTCATCATAATCAAACAAACGTTTTCTTGTATCATAATAGAAGGATTCCACTTTTTCTTGAGCAGAACTTAAAGCTTTTGTTAATAGAGTCGCTTCTAAAGGAACATCTTCCGTTAATTGAAATTGATTCATGATTGTCTTAATTTTATCACCACCAAAAATACGGAATAAGGGGTCATCCAAACTTAAGAAGAAACGGGAAGAACCAGGATCACCTTGTCTCCCTGAACGACCACGTAACTGATTATCAATTCGTTGCGATTCATGACGTTCTGTTCCAATAACGTATAAACCACCTAATTGCTTAACATAAGATTTTTCTAAATCACAATTTTTTTTGTACGTACCATAAAAATAATTATAAAAAGTACCAATTAACTTATAAAAAGAATCAGTTTCATTCTTATACCCATTTTCTAAGATATTTATTAAAATTTTCTCAACATTTTCAATAGTTGAAAATTTTACCATGAATAAAGCTTCTTCAAACGTTTCTAAATCAAAAGATATTAGAGAGTTTAATAATTCTGAATTATCCTCTAAAAATTCGTCAGGACGTATTTTCAAAGAAGATAAATTAGAAAGAACTGCACCTAAGCCTTCTTCTTTTTGAATCTCACGAACTAACTTGTAGACTGATTGGCGAGCCTTGAAATCTGGATTACCACCAAGTAAAATATCAGTACCACGGCCAGCCATATTAGTTGAAACTGTTACGGAATAAAGACATCCAGCTTGTGATACAATTTCAGATTCACGTTTTATATTTTCCGGTTTTGCATTTAAAAGTTGGTGTGGGATACCTTTTTCTTGTAACAATTGTGAAATTATTTCAGACTTTTCAATGTTGGTTGTACCAATTAAAACAGGACAACCTAGTAAATGAGCATTTTCACATTCATTTGCAACAGCTTTCCATTTAGAAAATTCATCTTTATAAACAAAATCGGGTAGATCCTTACGAACCATATCTCGATTTGTAGGTAAAACATCAACTTCTAAATTATATATTTTTTCTAATTCAACTTCCGCTGTCTTAGCTGTTCCTGTCATTCCAGCCAATTTAGGATAAAGTAAGAAGAAATTTTGATACGTAATTGAAGCTAACGTCTCAGAACCTTTCATAATAGGCACTTGCTCTTTAGCTTCAATTGCTTGATGTAAACCTTCACTCCAACGTCTATCAGCCATTATACGACCAGTGAATTCATCAACAATCTGAATTTCACGATTTTTTACAATATAACTAACATCCTTCACAAATAAAACACGTGCTTTAATTGCATTTAAAAGGTAAGGGATCCAAGGATCTTGAACATTATATAAATCACGAATTTGTAATAAATCTTGAATTTGAGTAATACCCTGACTTGTTAAGGTAACACTTTTAGCCTTTTCATCAACGATATAATGTAATTGGGGTTTTAAATAATTAGCAACTTCATCTGCCGCAACATATTTCTCAACTGGCGTGTCTGAAACACCAGAAATAATTAACGGTGTACGCGCTTCATCAATTAAAATAGAATCAACTTCATCGACAATACAATAATTATAGCGGCGTTGAACTAATTCTGAAGGCTCCGTAGCCATATTATCACGCAGATAGTCAAAAGCTAATTCACTGTTTGTAACATAAGTAATATCAGCCGCGTAATTTCGTCTACGTTCACCAGAATTCATATTCTCTTGAATTAAGCCAACAGATAGACCTAAAAAACGATATAATTGACTTAAAGATTGCTGGTCACGGCGTGCTAAGTAATCATTTGCAGTAACAACATGCACACCTTTTAATGAGAGAGCATTTAAACAAACAGGAAGAGTGGCTACAAGTGTTTTTCCTTCACCTGTTTTCATTTCCGCAATTTTTCCTTTATGAAGTAGAATACCACCCATAAGTTGCGTATCAAAATGACGTAAACCAAGAGTACGTTTACTTGCTTCTCGTGTTAAAGCAAACGATTCGGCTAAAATAGTGTCAAAGTTTTGTTCAATCTTGTATTGATTTATTAACTTTTGCACTCTTTCTTGTATCTGAGCATCTGATAAATTTTGAATTTCAATTTCAAAATTATTAATTTTTTGGACTTCTCGGTTGACAGAATTAAAGTCTGAAACCGAAGGTTTTAAAAAGTTAAACATATTCGGTATATAGCTTAATAGCTTAAAAATTGAAAACGAAAAATTTACACTAGGTTAATTTGATTTTATCGTTTATTATCAATTGAATTACTCATAATTAGTATCTAATTAAAAGTATTTTATCCTATAAGTATATCATTATTTAAATTTTTATGTTTCAACTAATTAAGCGACTACTTGAAGGCATCAGTTTCGCTTTTGAACGAGTAGGCTGGAAAGCACGAGATTTAGTATTGCCTTTTATAAACTTGCTAATGATTCAATCCATCCTTTGGTGGATGTTTGTTGCCATTACTGAGTATAAAAAATATGTACTTGAACAAAAAGTAATTGAATTATTTCAAAAATTCAATTGGAATGTAGATAATCCACCAAACTATGCCATTTTAGATCCAATTTTAGATCAAGTAAAAAAAGATTTTGATTTCAAAGTTCTAATATTTCTAGGCATTCTGGCATTTGCAATTATTTTTGAGATTATTAGTCGTATTTTGAATACTAGAATACGTAAAAAAGTAACAGCAGATCCAACTAACCAAGATTGGGCAAAAAAAGATACATACGCATATATAATCACGATATTTGACCGTCTTTTTGCAAGTGGTTTATATTTATATCCGGCTTTAGAAGTTTTTCAACGTTACCAAAATGGACTTTTTAAAATATGGCCCGAATATAAAAAACCGATCCTTATTGCAATAGGTCCATTATGTAAATGGTACTTTGAAGAGGTTAATCAAAGATGTTTTGGTCTTATTTCACCAATTTTATTCTTCTTCCTATACTACGCAATTGCAAGAAATCGTGACAACGTTAAATACTTTATCCGATATCATGGTGCACAAGCATTGTTAGTAAACTCAATTTTCTTATTCATTGGGCAAGTGGGTGACTTTTACCACTGTCGTAACACAGATGAATTAGGCTCGAGTTACTTCGCATACAACATGGTTTGGACTGTAGCTTTACTTTTAACACCAATGCTCTTCTCAGCAATTGTTGGGCTTGAAACAAGGCTTTTATTTGTTGATCAAGCAATACAATACCACATTGGTCCAAGACCAACAAAGTATAAGAAAGATTCGTAATGTTCTCTCTATAAAAAGAGACCTGTTGAAGGAGAACTAGGTTTCGCATACTGTGCCGTAGACATACTGCCAGCACAATAAGCAAGACGACCTCCTTCAACCCCCTTAGCCATAGCATAAGCCATATTAACAGGATCTAAAGACTTAGCAACTGCTGTATTTAATAGAACCGCAGATGCCCCCATTTCCATTACCTCCGCAGCTTGACTAGGTGTACGAATACCAGCATCTACAATAACAGGAATTTTTGAATTCTCAATTATTAAACTAATATTATAAGAATTTTTTAAACCTTGGCCAGAACCAATAGGTGAGCCTAACGGCATTAACGTTGCACAACCCAAATCTTCTAAGTGACTAGCTAAAACAGGATCAGCATTAATATAAGGTAAAACAGTAAAGCCTGCACGAACTAAATAATCGGCTGCTTTTAATGTACCAATAGGGTCAGGCAATAAATATTTTGGATCTGGAATAACTTCTAATTTAACAAAATTATTATCCTCTTGTCCAATTTGTTTAGCAAATTCACGACCTAACAAAGCCATACGGATAGCATCTTCAGCTGTCTTCGATCCTGCTGTATTAGGTAACAACCATAATTTGTCCCAATCGAGCGATTGAATTAAATTTTTCTCTTGGGTTGAGTGAATATCTTTTTGTAAGCGTCGAATCGCTACAGTTACCATTTCAGTTTGACTATATTCAATACTTTGAAGAGCTGTATCTAACGAAGGATATTTTCCAGTACCTAAAATTAAACGGGAATTAAATTGTTTATTACCAATTTCTAAAACAGGCAAATTCATCTTTTTGATTAATTAATTAATAGTAAATAAAGTTTAACATAGCAAATATACTTAGCCTCAAGCTCCCCAGGTTGGACTTGAACCAACGACCAATCGGTTAACAGCCGAACGCTCTACCACTGAGCTACTGAGGATTATCGAAATCATTTATTAACTACTAATTTAAAGCACACAGAAGCAGATGTCAAGTTATCTTAATTAATTATAAAAGAGTGTTCCTGACTTTTAACTTTTTAAAACATAACCATACTAATGATATAATTAATGAAATAACTAGATAAAACTAAAATTAAAAAATGAGTAATAGTACATCTAACTTAGAAAAATTGGTTAATGAACCATATAAGTATGGTTTTGCAACACAAATTGAAACCGATACAATAGAAAAGGGTCTTTCAGAAGAAACTATACGTCTGATTTCCGCAAAAAAGAACGAACCACAATTTATGCTTGATTTTCGGCTAAAAGCCTTAAAAAAATGGCAAAAAATGAAAGAACCCGAATGGGCTTATTTAAATTTTGAAGCAACAAACTATCAAGATATTCGATACTACTCAGCTCCAAAAAAGAAAAAGAAATTAGATAGCCTAGATGAAGTTGATCCTGAATTATTAGATGCTTTCGAAAAATTAGGTATTTCTCTAAACGAACAAAAACGTATCTCAAATGTTGCAGTTGATGTTGTTTTTGATAGTGTCTCAGTTGGAACAACATTCAAAGATGAATTATCGAAAGCAGGCGTTATTTTCTGTTCTATTTCTGAAGCCATTCAACTATACCCAAAATTAATACAAAAATATCTTGGAACTGTTGTACCAATTGGTGATAATTTCTTCGCAGCTTTAAATGCAGCTGTTTTTACTGATGGATCTTTTTGTTACATACCAAAAAATGTTAGATGTCCTCTAGAATTATCAACATATTTTCGAATAAATGATGAAGAAAGTGGGCAATTTGAAAGAACTTTAATTATTGCCGAAGAAAATAGTCACGTTAGTTATTTGGAAGGTTGTACTGCACCAAAATATGATACAAATCAACTACATGCAGCTGTTGTTGAATTGATTACTTTAGATTCAGCAGAAATTAAGTATTCAACAGTACAAAATTGGTATGCAGGAGATGAAAATGGAAAGGGTGGTATTTATAACTTCGTAACAAAACGTGGATTGTGCGCAGGTAAAAATTCTAAAATATCTTGGACCCAAGTGGAAACTGGATCAGCAATTACATGGAAATATCCAAGTTGTATATTAACTGGTGACAATTCAACAGGAGAATTTTACTCTGTAGCTCTAACTAATAATTACCAACAAGCAGATACAGGAACAAAAATGCTTCACATTGGTGCAAATACAAGAAGCCAAATTGTATCAAAAGGTATTTCTGCAGGTTATTCGAGAAATAGTTATCGAGGTTTAGTTAAAATTGGAACGAACGCTTACGGAGCTCGAAATTATTCACAATGTGATTCATTACTGTTAGGAAATAAATCATCAGCAAACACATTTCCATATATTCAAGTTCAAAATTCAACAGCCAAAATAGAACATGAAGCCTCAACGTCCAAGATTGGTGAAGAGCAAATATTTTACTTCTTACAACGAGGTATTGATTTAGAATCGGCAATCAGTCTTATTATTAGTGGTTTCTGTCGTGAAGTATTCTCAGAATTACCAATGGAATTTGCTTTAGAGGCCGATCGATTATTAAATTTAAAACTAGAAGGAACAGTCGGTTAAATGACAAACGAATTTATCTTAGAAATTGAAGATTTAAAAGCTAACATCAATGATATTGAAATTTTAAAAGGTATTAACCTAAAAATAAAGCGTGGAGAAATACATGCTATAATGGGGCCAAATGGTTCAGGTAAAAGTACACTTTCAAAAGTTTTAACAGGTCATCCAGCATACGAAGTTACAGAAGGTGAAATTAAATTTAATTCGCAAGTTATTAATGAACTTTCACCAGAGGAAAGATCACATTTAGGTATTTTTCTTGCTTTTCAATACCCTGTAGAAATACCAGGTGTTAGTAATGAAGAATTCTTACGCTTAGCTTATAACCTAAAACGTAAAGCGAACAATCTCGAAGAATTAGACCCAATACAATTTTTTGATATACTTCAACAAAAATTAAAAGTTGTAGGTATGAGTACTAGTTTTCTAAACCGAAATGTAAACGAAGGTTTTTCTGGTGGTGAAAAGAAACGTAATGAAATCCTACAAATGGCAATTTTAGACTCAAGTTTATCAATCCTTGATGAAACTGATTCCGGCTTAGATATTGACGCTTTACGTACCTTATCTGAAGGTATTAATAAGATTATGAATAAAGATAAATCTATAATCTTAATTACACACTACCAAAGATTATTGGATTATATAAAACCTGATTATATTCACATTATTCAAGAAGGTAAAATTATTAAAACGGGCGATGCTTCTCTTGCAAAAGTGCTAGAAGAAAAAGGTTACGAATGGTTAAAAGACTAAAAACTAATAAAAATTAACGTTTTCTTAAAAAATACACTTTGGTGTTAACAAAAACAACATTAGAATTGATTAATAAAATCAATCCTAATGTTGTTTAATTTTTATTTTATTAGCGCCTTAAAAGGCGACGGCACAAACTACAATAAAAGGACCTTGGTGAGGACCTGCTAATAGTACTAGGGTTATAGTTATACCACATGTAATAGCAACTACTCCGCAGGCTACTCGTTTACTAGCTATCGACATAGCGACTTCAACATAAAGTAAACCAATTATTAGGACTCATTAATGCACGCTCTGAGATCATTTTTCTATTACCAACCCTATTAAAGCGACAGTATTGATAGTAAAGAAGTAGGTAATTAACACAACCCCCACTAAAAGACCCCCAGAGAATTTCTGTTAAGAATTCTCTCTTTTAAAATTATCTAAATTATAAGTACTAAAAAGTATTAATTTAATATCCTATACACTAACAATTTAAAAGTTAACCACCTTTTAAATATCATACAAACAACAACAATAAATTTAGGGCATCGAGTTATCTTCCCACAAGGCTTCCCCTGCAG